AAATAAGTCCCTCCCTATGATTTATTGGTTAATAGCTCTTACAAGAACAAGGTCTACTCGACCTGGGTGTCGAACGTAAAGAATCCCTTTTGTACAAAATACTCATTTTGTAGCTTCTATTGTCAAAAAGTTTTTTCTTTCATTCAAGTTATATTGTATCATGTTTTGTATGTATGATGCAACCTAATTTATTAGTTTGACCTGAGGACCTTTCGGCAATTCCAATTTATTCTATTATTAATAGTGAAATGTGGTAGATTTCTTCACTTTAGGCGAAGAAGAAAATAAAACAAAGAAATTGCAATAGAAGACGGCATGGGCATAGGTGGAAATGTGCCTAGTTATTGGATCAGACAGTTAAAGACTTCCTTAGGATTGGAATCTATTTACTTACAATTTCGTAGATTAATTCTTTATCTTAATAAAATTGCATCAGCAGCCTCTAGTCGTGTTCTAGCTCTTTTGAGAGCCACATCAGCCTCGATTGCTTGTCTCTTGCCTTCAGCTCGCGCACGATCAGCTTTCGCTAGTCTAAAACTTTCCTGAGCCTCTTGAAGATCTATATCAATACCTCTTTCTGCATTATTTACCAATAATGTGATTTCATCATTGCCTATTTTGGCAAAACCACCCATCAAAGCCATAGTGGACCACTGGGCATTGAGTCGTATTTTCATGACTCCGATATCCAAAGCTGTTACAATTGCAATATGATTGGGTAATACACCCATTTGACCACTATTGGTAGTAAGTATTATTTCTTGAACTTCTGAATCCCAAACAACTCGATTGGGAGTGAGTACACGAAGATTTAGGTTCATTTTTTTTTTTTAAATTTCTTTTAAGTTCATAGCCTTTGCGGTAGCTTCATCAATGTTACCTACCAAATAAAAAGACTGTTCGGGTAGACCATCTAATTCTCCGGAAAGGATCATTTGAAAACCTCTAATCGTCTCTATTAGACTCACATATTTACCGGGGGAACCGGTAAATACCTCTGCTACAAAAAAGGGTTGTGACAAAAACCGTTCAATTTTTCTTGCTCTTGCCACGATTAAACGATCGTCTTCTGATAATTCGTCTAATCCAAGAATAGCTATAATATCTTGAAGTTCCTTATAACGTTGCAAAGTTTGTTTAACTCCTTGCGCAGTTTCATAATGTTCTTTGCCTACGATCGAAGGTTGGAGCATAGTTGATGTGGAATCTAGCGGATCTACCGCTGGATAGATGCCCTTGGCAGCTAATCCTCTCGATAGTACAGTAGTAGCATCTAAATGTGCAAATGTTGTAGCAGGAGCGGGATCAGTCAAGTCATCTGCAGGTACATAAACTGCTTGAATGGAGGTTATAGATCCTTCTTTCGTAGAAGTTATTCTCTCTTGTAAAGAACCCATTTCCGTGCTAAGAGTCGGCTGATAACCCACTGCGGAAGGCATTCTACCTAATAATGCGGATACCTCTGATCCTGCTTGGACAAAACGGAAGATATTGTCAATAAATAGAAGTACATCTTGTTTATTGACATCTCGGAAATATTCAGCCATAGTTAAAGCAGTTAAACCTACTCTCATACGAGCTCCTGGTGGTTCATTCATCTGACCATAAACCAGAGCTACTTTGGATTTGGATATATTTTGTTCATTAATGACTCCCGATTCTTTCATCTCCTTGTAAAGATCATTTCCTTCACGGGTACGTTCTCCCACTCCACCAAACACAGAAACCCCTCCATGAGCCTTAGCAATGTTGTTGATTAATTCCATAATCAAGACTGTTTTACCCACTCCAGCTCCCCCGAATAATCCAATTTTTCCCCCACGGCGATAAGGAGCTAAAAGATCCACCACTTTAATGCCTGTTTCAAGGATTGAAAATTTGATATCCAACTGTGTAAAGGCAGGAGCAGATCTATGAATAGGAGATGTTGTGAGAGCATCTACAGGACCTAAGTTATCCACGGGTTCCCCAAGAACATTAAAAATTCTCCCGAGAGTAGTTTCACCAACTGGAACACTAAGTGGCCCTCCTGTATCAATTACTTTCATTCCTCTCATCAAACCGTCTGTAGCACTCATAGCGACAGCTCTAACTTTATTATTTCCTAATAATTGTTGTACCTCACAAGTCACACTTATTGGTTGACCAGTCGTATCGTTATCTTTAACTATTAAAGAATTGTAAATTCTAGGCATACTACCTGGAGGGAAAGATACATCTAGTACTGGGCCGATGATCTGAGCAATACGTCCTGCCTTCTTTTCGACAAGTGCGGAAACCCCAAAAAGAAAAGGATTGGTTCTCATAAATAATAAATAGGATATTGATTCCAATTGCTAATTGTTAGCAAAAAACCTAAAAAAGCACAAATGCTCTGTAATGAGTTGATCAGTCAATAATCATTTTGGAGTTCTAACTTTTACTTAGTAATCTCTTTCTTTGTAAAGTTCAACTTCGATAATGACCTCAAAATGGATTCATTATCATTATTTAAAAATGGAATGAATTTTTCTTTTTTATTCACGAATTTATTTTATTCAAAACAGAGTAAAACTTATTTGCTCCGATTTATTACTCAATTGGAGCAAATAAGTTTTACCTACTATTGGATTTGAACCAATGACTCTCGCCGTATGAAAGCGATACTCTAACCACTGAGTTAAGTAGGTTCTTTATTGAGTCATACCTAAATTCTAGGCATAATTAGACATATAAACAATATGCCCTTAAGAATGATTAAATCAAATATCATCTTGACAGAAAGTGATCTATTTTATTAGTATATTTTTAAGACTAAACTGTGAAGGGCTATAGCTCAGCTAGGTAGAGCACCTCGTTTACACGTGCGCCAATGGTTTTCAGAAGAGTTTATTAGTTCATTCGGTTCATAAAATAGATTTTAGTCTTACTCTATGTAATTAGGAGAACAATAGCATGACAAAGATGAAGTTCGTTCTATGATTCGAACTATAGATCTAGTTGATATGGTCAATCTCGGGGGCATTCAATGTCAGACATAATGAGTATAATACGTACGAGGATCTCAAAAAACATTTCTTTTCACTCTATGAACTTTGAGGTGTATGAAGTCTCATATTCTTATTTTGGGGTGAGAGAGACTCCATTTGGAGAATCTATGTCTAAGCATGACAGACCTACGTCAAGGGAATCTTTTGAAGCACTTTGGGATTGCTTCCGAAAAATGATTCGTTTCAAGCAAACGGAGCCATCTTATTATCTGTTCTGTTCCGGAAAAGAATGGCAGACTAACTTATTTTTCCATCAGTTAATGAAAGAGCCCAATGCAATAAAAATGCATGTTGGGTTCTTGGAACAGTTCAAATCATTTTGGTTATAAGAAATTTGATCTGTTCTACCGAGAAGGTCTACGGTTCGAGCCCGTATAGCCCTATACAATTAGAAAACTCTTCTATGTTTTCTCGCTCATATTGTCCTCATGATCCGATCCGATGCTAGTCTTAAATGAAAAAAAGCATCCAATTTATTTGCTATTTAAAGGAACTGACGACTTACACAGAAGATCATTAAAGCAGAAGATCATTAAAGAAAAAGTAAAGAGGAAATACGAAAATAAAAAAATTTTGGAATTATTCATAATAGAATATTTAATAGAATAAATAGTCTTTCGACTGCGATCCAGAGCAGACTCTTATTCTTCAATATCTCTGTTATAAAGAAGAACAGATCGGACATCGTGTCGAACTAAATATGAGCACATACATAATCTTTTTATTTTGTTTATGAAAGATTTTCTATATTCCACGGGTGGATAATTGGTTCTAATCGAACTCGGTTGTCTTTTTTTTTAATTTGTTAGCACATCTCACATCGTTAGAAATAACGACCCTGAAAGCTCCCTTATTTCAATAGATAAAATTCCCTTACATCAAACCATATTAACACGTTACAACACGAACTAACGTGAAGTCTGCCGAATTGCACGGGTTCGAACCATTTCCTAATTTTTTTTTTTTTTTTTATTCAATACAAAATATTCTTTTATTCAAAGTCACAGACGAAACATTGAATTAATGTACAAAAATGATAATGAATCATTCGGGAGGGGAGAGAAGCGATTAATAAATGGACAATACAACAAATAAAAGAATTCGATTTATTGAAACAAAACAGGAATCATCTATTTATGTTTCTATTTTCTGAATATGATACTTTTTGGATATATTTATCCATATCCAGTCTTATTCCACTTCTGACATTCTCAATTTCAAGAAGTTTGGTTCCAATAAATAAAGGACCGGAGAAAGCCACTAGTTACGAATCAGGTATAGAACCAATGGGAGATACTTGGATCCAATTTAGAATTCGCTATTATATGTTTGCTTTAGTTTTCGTTGTTTTTGATGTGGAAACAGTCTTTCTCTATCCGTGGGCTATGAGTTTTGATATTTTGGGGCTATTTACATTTATAGAAGCTTTTATTTTCGTGATCATCTTAATTGTTGGTTTAGTTTATGCATGGAGAAAAGGAGCATTGGAATGGTCTTAACCCCCAAATTTTGGAATGATAAAAGACGAGTAGAAAATTATCTCAATCTAAAGCCGGCGATAAATCCTATAGAATCATCTTTACTTCATCAAGCAACTCCAAATTCAGTGATTTCCACTACTCTAAACGATCTGTCCAATTGGGCGAGACTTTCTAGTCTATGGCCGCTCCTTTATGGTACTAGTTGTTGTTTTATCGAATTTGCTTCATTAATAGGTTCGCGATTCGACTTTGATCGTTACGGTTTGGTGCCAAGATCCAGTCCTAGACAAGCCGACTTACTTATAACAGCCGGAACTGTGACCATGAAAATGGCTCCTTCTTTAGTGAGATTATATGAACAAATGCCGGAACCAAAATATGTAATTGCTATGGGAGCCTGTACTATTACAGGAGGAATGTTTAGTACAGATTCTTATAGTACCGTTCGCGGAGTAGATAAGTTAATTCCTGTGGATATCTATTTGCCGGGTTGTCCTCCTAAACCAGAAGCTATTATAGATGCTATAATAAAACTTCGTGAAAAAATAGCTCAAGAAATATCTGAAGATAGATATGAGTTTCAACAAAGAAAGAGGTATTTCAGTAGAAAGCATAGGTTTCATATTGGGTCCAGTATTATTATTGAAAATAAGGGGGATAAGTTTTTTCATCAATCTTATGAATCTCGTAAATCAACTTTAGAGATCACTCCCAAAACATCTGAATCGATTTCAGAGATATCATACCCTTTGAAACATTTGAAAATACGAGAGTTTGCTGGCGAATGAATAATCGTGAGTAAAAAGTAACGAGCAGGAAATAAATTTTGAAAATTCCATGAAAAATGTCGAATCCTTATACAGATACTTTGACAATAAATAGTAATCAAATGCAAGGTCGGTTATCTGCTTGGCTAGCCAAGCATAAGTTGGCTCATAGACCTTTGGGTTTTGATTACCAAGGCACAGAAACATTACAAATCAAATCTGAAGATTGGGTCTCTGTAGCCGTTGCTTTATATGTTTATGGTTTTAATTATCTCCGTTCTCAATGCGCTTATGATGTAGCACCAGGAGGTTCCTTAGCTAGTGTATATCATCTTACGAGAATAAACGATAATGCAGATGAACCCGAAGAAGTGTGTATAAAAGTATTTGTCCCAAGGGAAGATCCCAGAATCCCGTCTGTTCTATGTATTTGGAAAGGTGCTAATTTCCAGGAACGGGAATCTTATGATATGTTGGGAATATTTTATGAAAGTCATCCATATCTAAAACGTATATTGATGCCAGAAAGTTGGATTGGGTGGCCTTTGCGCAAAGACTATATTGCACCTGATTTTTATGAAATACAAGATTCTCATTGAGTGCAAAAAAAAGAATGAAGCATACTTTTTTTAAAAAGAGTTTATCCACGTAAACATAGATCTATATGTATTAATCTATGTATATCCCATCTAAATAGATTAAAACATTAAAAAAGAAAATAGTAATATAATGTATATTCTAAAACAATAAAATTTCTCAATTTCAATTCCATTCTATTAATAAATAAAAATAGAGTTTTGATATCAATTTTTCTAATCTCGTGCTTTATACGTACCTCTACACTACATTTGTCTAAGTTTATCTAAAAAAAGGAAAATAAAGAATGTTAGAGAAATGACTTTAATACAAAAGTCATAAGTCATATTAATAACGGGAGATTTGAAATCATTATAGAAGTCATTTCAAATCTCCCGTTATTTTAATAATAAGAATTAAAATCAAATTAGATGGATTTCATTATCTTCAATTTAAACTTATTCTTTTCTGACCAAAGTGGTTCGGCCCAAGTCTTCTAAATTTTTCTGACGACGTAGAGGTCGGGTAACCAATTCAAGTACATCTCTTGCATTGGCAAACCCATGAATCTGGGCAAAAGTAAATTCAACTGACCATTTAGTACTAATTCCTCTTGCTTCTAGCGGGTTAGCATGCGCCATTCCCGTGATAGCTAAATCGGGTTGTAATTCGCGTATACGTCGTATTTGATTCGAATTATCCGGTTTCTCCACAATTCGTGGTATTGGTACACACATCTTTATACATGTATCTTGTAAAAGTGATAATTCAGCAGTTTGATATCGTCTATCCATATATGGAATGCCAATTTCATGAACAATCATTCCACATCTGATTAAGAATCTTGCTAGAGATATTTCTAGCAGATTATCTCCCATGAAAAAAACAGATTTACCGTGTACCAAATCAAGATAATCTTTTAAACTTTCCCATATTCGTTCCTCCCTTTCCTCCAAACCTTGGGGTTCAACACCAAATACAGGACAAATCTTTTCAATCCAAGCACGCGTTCCGTCTGGACCAATAGGAAAAGGAGCTGCAACTAATTGACATTTTTCGCGTCTTATCAAAGTTGTCGCTGTCCGACTCAAAAATGGGTGAACACCACAAACATAAACTCCGTCACCCAATGATGGAAGATCGGTATATCTTTGAGCAGGTAACCAACCTGATACCTTGATAGATTGACGTTTTAATTCTAGATTTAGTTGAGAAGCGACGTTGGACGGCAAAGATCCAAAAAGAACTAAGGAAGGGTGATTTGTATATTCAACCAATTCCTCTTTTTTTCTAGAATGAAAAGTCAAAAAATGTTGTATAGTTTGTTTTCGTTCACGAACGGAGAATTCCGGTTCTGGACAACGATGTGCCATGGCAGCTAACACAGTATCTTCTCCTTGAGTAAAGGCATAATCGAGTCCATTCGCTCTTGCCACTAGAATTGGGATTCCAATTTCCCATTCTAGTTTGGGTGCCATACCTTCCAAATCCATTTTTATTATCTCTGTAGTACAAGTACCTATCCATATAATCACGCTAGGGTCTCTATCTTTTCTTATTCGAATACAGAGTTTTTTTAATCCTTCATAATCATTCAATTGAGCCGAGATATCTCCTTCTTCCAATTCTGCCATTGCATAGCGAGGTTCTGCAAAAATCATTACTCCAAGTGCATTTTGCAGAAAATAACCGCATGTCTTTGTACCCACAACTAAAAAGAAACTATCTTCAATTTTTTGATATAACCAAGATACACAGCTAATTGGACAAAAAGTATGATAATTACCTGTCTCACATTCGACAATGAGAGTTTCATCAATTTTCACTGACATAAATGATTCTAACTATGTGGATTAAATCGTCGTAAACCCAAGTAAATTTTCCTTATTACTTTGATGTTTCCCCTCATCAATAGGATTGAGATAAAGGTCAGAGAGTAGATTGAATAATTCCCGATCTGGAATCTCCTTTGGCACAATACCTTCTGGTTGGGACAATATTTGATCCGCTATGTTTAAATAATATTCACATACATAGTTAAGAGATGGTTCGGATCCAACCATTTCAAATAAGGTTTTCCCCTTTACCCTCGAAATTCGAATATCTTCAATAAGAGGTAACACTTCTATTACGGGCATTGGACAGGCTTCTACATATTTATTGATAAGATCTCTTTTAGATGTGCGATTTCCAACCAAACCTGCTAATCGGAGTGGATGTGTGCGAGCTTTTTCCCTTATAGAAGCAGTAATACGATTAGCTGCAAATAATGCATCAAATCCATTATCTGTAATAATGAGACAGTAATCTGCATAGTTCAACGGAGCAGCAAAACCTCCACAAACGACGTCACCCAATACATCAAATAAGATTATATCATATTCGTAAAATGCATTTAATTCTTTTAACAATTTCACAGTCTCTCCTACCACATATCCCCCGCATCCAGCACCTGCAGGCGGCCCCCCAGCTTCCACACAATCTACCCCTCCATAACCTTTATGAATGACATCTTCGGACCAAATATCCTCATAATGATAATCTTTGGACTGCAAAGTATCTATAATTGTAGGTATCAAAAATCCTGTAAGAGTAAAAGTACTATCATGTTTGGGATCACATCCAATCTGTAACACTTTTTCACCACGTCTAGCTAGGGCAATTGAAATATTACAACTAGTGGTTGATTTACCGATTCCGCCTTTTCCATAAACTGCTATTTTCATCTTTTGATATCCTTTTCTTTATTTTTTATCTTCCGAACTTGTTATTCGTTTGATCTAATTTTGAGTTTAACTTTGCCTTATTTGATATGATAACAGTAAATAAATTCTAGTATGTTACATTACATTCTTTGTAACATTGTTTGTTTTTTTCACCCTCATTTTATCCTGAGTAAATGGAGGAAGCCAAGCAAAGAATCCTTCATTTCCACAATAAATGCAAATTTTTTCATTAATTTGAAACGGGAACTCCCCGCTAATTAAGACTTATTTCTCTCTATTCAATATAATAGAATAATTTACTGCATGACAAATGAGAAGAGGATAAGATAGGTTTGGGATTCGATTTGGGCCTGCAAATGAATGCTTTTGTTATGTTATATATGATGTTAAATGTGTCGTGTATCGTTATTTCAATTTATTCATTGAAATAACCATAAGAAATAGTTGTTTTGGAAAGATCCCAATCTTACCGTCGATTCAGCTTTTTTTTTGACAAAAAAAGATAAATATCTATATTTTATTCTTCTATTTTGTTATATTTATGTAACAACATATATATATATATACACAAATTATATCGTCAACCACTCATCATTTGATTCATTATAGAAAATCACAATAAATTGAATCCGGTCAATTTTTTTTTTTACCGGGCGAACGACGGGGATCGAACCCGCGCGTGGTGGATTCACAATCCACTGCCTTGGAACCACTTGGCTACGTCCGCCCCAAATTGCAGTCTCTGTCTACGGTCATTCCATTTCAAGAATGAATGGTTCTAAGCCCCGAAAACCAACTAATAATGAAACGATTCTATTAATTTAGTTTAGTTATTAATTTGTTGCACTTGCAATGCAACTCTCACACAAGTTAGTGACATTGACATTTTCTTTTTTTAGAAAATACAAATAGTTTTGTTTTGGGTATTCAAAAAAAAGATCTGAGCCAATACTCGATACTAATTAATAATTAGTATTATGTATCCATGGCTGAATGGTAAAAGCACCCAACTCATAATTGGGAAGTCGCGGGTTCAATTCCTGCTGGATGCATAAGTTATTGTGCTCTGTTCGCAATAACTATCACTTTTAATTAGACGGAAAAAGCAGTACCAAATTGGTACTGCTTATTTTAGGATTGAAATACACTAACAATCCATCTTGAATAATTAGCCGTTTATAGAATTAGCTTCAACAACAGCTAGATCCAGAGGGAAGTTGTGAGCATTACGCTCGTGCATAACTTCCATACCAAGGTTAGCACGATTAATGATATCGGCCCAAGTGTTAATTACACGGCCTTGACTGTCAACAACAGATTGGTTGAAATTGAATCCATTTAAGTTAAAAGCCATAGTGCTGATGCCTAAAGCAGTAAACCAGATACCTACTACTGGCCAAGCAGCTAAAAAGAAATGTAGAGAACGGGAGTTGTTGAAACTAGCATATTGGAAGATCAATCGGCCGAAATAACCGTGAGCAGCTACAATATTGTAGGTTTCTTCTTCCTGACCAAATTTGTAACCTGCATTAGCAGACTCATTTTCGGTAGTTTCCCTGATCAAACTCGAGGTTACCAAGGAACCATGCATAGCACTAAATAGAGAGCCGCCGAATACGCCAGCTACACCTAACATGTGAAATGGATGCATAAGAATATTGTGTTCAGCTTGGAATACAATCATGAAATTGAAAGTACCAGAGATTCCTAGAGGCATACCATCAGAGAAGCTTCCTTGACCAATAGGGTAAATCAAGAAAACAGCAGTAGCTGCTGCTACTGGAGCTGAATATGCAACAGCAATCCAAGGGCGCATACCTAGACGGAAGCTAAGCTCCCACTCACGACCCATATAGCAAGCTACACCAAGTAGAAAGTGTAGAACGATTAGCTCATAAGGACCACCGTTGTATAGCCATTCATCAACAGAAGCTGCTTCCCAGATGGGATAGAAATGCAGACCGATGGCTGCAGAGGTAGGAATAATAGCACCGGAAATAATATTGTTTCCATAAAGAAGAGAACCGGAAACAGGTTCACGAATACCATCAATATCTACTGGAGGAGCTGCAATGAAAGCGATAATGAATACAGAGGTTGCAGTCAATAGGGTAGGAATCATCAAGACACCAAACCATCCAATGTAAAGACGGTTTTCAGTGCTAGTGATCCAATCGCAAAAACGATTCCATAGGCTTGCGCTTTCGCGTCTTTCTAGAATTGCGGTCATGGTTATAACTTGGTTTATTTAATCATTAGAAGCTCCCAAGCATACACATAAGGCTTGTTATTCAACAGTATAATATGAGTCATATCTGTATGTCAACCAACATTTTGACATGGCTATAAATATTCATAAAATTCATAGTATCCTCTTCCTTCCATAAACTATATGCACATATATTGAAATAGACATATTAATATCTATGGTATTAATGCGCTCTATTGGCATTCCTTCTTTGTTTATGAATATCTATGGTATTAATGCGCTCTATTGGCATTCCTTCTTTGTTTATGATTCAAGGTAATAAATATTCTTATGACCTTGAAGTGAAATGTGATTAGACAAAACTCTTTCGATGGGTAAGAAAGAGTTTTTCATTTTTTAAGGATGAGAATAGTAGGATGCTACCTATCTTGCTTGTTAAGAGCAATGGATAACATTGAATTGCATTGGATCTGCAAAAGTAGACAAAATACTTTTAGGTGCTAGATTCTGGTACTCTGGGTTGCCCGGGACTTGAACCCGGAGCTCATCGGATGGAGTGGATTATCCGCTCTTTTTAATAGGAGCAAGAAATCTCTCCCCAAACCGTGCTTGCAACTTTCATTGCACACGGCTTTCTCCATGTAGTGATTTGATCCATCATTTGGTTGGATTTCCGGTTGGAAAAGATCTATAGCATCAGCATCTTTTGCCATAAATTAGCCAGGGGGTTTATCTCGCTAATTTCTGAATTCCAAATTCGTTCTCTCTGTGAACGAGTTTTTGAAAAGGACGAAGAAATGGATTCTCTTTCTTTTGAAAATGAAAAGAGTTCCGAACCTAATTGTTCTCGAACTACACGTATAGTACTTTTATGTTTACAGGCCAAAGTTTTAGCACATGAATTTAAAAGTATATACTTTATATGATATAAACCATCTTGATTGATGGATCCACTGTAGTAATCAAAAAGATTTATCCAAATTCGATCGAATCGATCGAGAATATCATCATCTGATAGACTGGTCCAAGACAATTTACTAATTGGCCACCCTGAGATGTCACAAAACTTTTCTTTAGCTAAAGAAAAAAGAATTGGTTTAATCGGAGCTGTTGCGTTTAATTCATTGGTAATAAGATCGGTAATGAATAAATCATCTAGCATTTTGGCTCTAACCACGAGAGGTCTCATTTTAACCTGCATAAAAAAACCTAAAAAAGAAAAAGAAATCTTGGGTAATTCAAGACTCCATATCCTATACGGTTGAAACCAAAGATGAAAATAGTATTGCCAAAAATGAAACAGATGATATCTACATTTTTTCACTTGAAGATGCGTACCCTTTAGAGCTATAAGGGATCTTTCTCCATATCTCACATAATGGATGAAAGAATTCTTCAACAACCAGATCTTTTTTGTTGAAATTTTTTGAGGAGGAAATAGAACAATATCTTTGATCTTTTTCTCAAAATGAGTTCGATCCGGAAAAGATTCATATAACAATGGTTGTGAATTAAAAAATCGTTTAATAAGAGGAATTAAAAACGATTCGCATTCATACACATAAAAATTCCAAAGGAACAGGGAGAACGTATTTTCTCCCTGTGTAATCAGAGATTTCTGCAAATTTTCTCGACTAAAACTACATTCATGGAGAATCCATCGTAATAAATGCAAAGAAGGAGTATCTAGGATCCAGCGACGAAAAAGTCGAACCAAAATTTCCGGATGAATTGAGTAGGGCACTCGTATATCTGATATATAATTGGAATGTGGTAATTTATCCTCCATAAAAGGAAATATGCAATGGATGGATCGGAGACTATTCCATCCATCCATTCCTTTTCTGAAATGTTTTGATCGCATTGCGAACGAAACTTCCAAGACAATTGTAAACCCTTTTAGTATCGATTTAAAAGAATTCTTATTGTATTCAATGAATTTATTTGAATCGGGATTCCCGAATAAACTAATTGAATTATTCTGATTCTGTTTACGTATTCGACGTATTGAACGTTTTACAGTCAGGAAACTCAAAAAATTAGAAACTAAAATTTCCGTCGGTTCCTCGGAACCAGATCTATCTAAATGATGATCATGAGCAATTGCGTAAAGATCTTCCTGAAAAAAAAGCGGATATAAAAAGAATTGTTGCCAAGATCGATGTTTATTTGAATTTCTTTGGAAGTCATCCATTTTTTAAACCCCCGGACCCAAAACCTGTTGGATTATTAAAGATAATACATGGTGCGATCTAGTTGGAACATAATAGAAAATGTCTATCAGATAGATAGTTTTCTTCGCATAGATCTTCATTCGTCATGAGGAAGAATGAAAATTTCTTATTTTGGCAGTCCGATCGCTCTCCTGACTCATGGAATAGAATTAACATGGTCAGTACACTATTTCTCTTACACATTTGTTTTCGAGTACTTAGGACTCATGGTGAATATAGAAAACCCTAATTTACTACAGGGAAAAACTTCCTTTATCGGTTACTAAAAGGCTTTTAACTTCCGATTAGTAAAGGGAATTCCTCGTTGAAATGAGGAACAGAAGCTCGTTCTTCTGGTTTTACTTATGATTCAAGCCATCCAGCTTTATCCATTGACTCACTTGACTTAATCACTCGGACTCTCGAATTTATTTGATCTTATTTCAAAATCAATGCATATACAAATTCAATTGTATACACATGTCAATAATTTGTATACATTATTATTTGTATATGCATTGAATTCCTTGATCCGCCGCTTCTGATCAAAAAAGAAAGTCGAGATTCTTAGAACGACATGCTGCTTTTTCCATTTTTTTTTTTCAGGATCAGTCGTAGTCTTACCAATTTTACCGATGGTATAGACGAATTGAATAGTTCATCCGAACATGTAAAAGACCATAGTCGCACTTAAAAGCCGAGTACTCTACCATTGAGTTAGCAACCCTTATTTGTATAGATACAGTCGAAGTAGAGCAGTTACTTGATTCAATCGATCAGAAATAGAACCTTTACAACAAATCATGAATTAATAATCGAATCGAACTTTACCATTTCTTAATCAAATCAAGTGATCTTTCCGGATCAGATTATTTCTGATCCGTTGAACGAATTCACCATAAAAAAAAAAGAAATAGCGGATTTATTATATCCAAAAAATATGCTATTGTCAACCCCGAAATGTTGGGAAGGATTGTTGGATTGATATTATATTGAAAAATGATTAGAAATAGAAAGAAAAGATCGTTAGAAATGGCAGTAAAGTAAAAAAAAAGTACAAATTTCTTTTTTTATTGAATGAATAAAAAACGATAACAATTGTTTATCATTTTTTATTCATTCAGTTCGTTCTCGCAATTCTAATAATCTTTTTGATTTCTTCTTCTTCTTCTTCTCTTGAAGAACCGCTGAACAAAAATCCTTATGTGCTTCCCTAGAAAAGATCGCAGAGGAATAAAATAAATGAAATGAAGATATAATAAAACAAATATAAATGGATAATAATAAGACAACCATGATACAAAATTTATATAATAACTAAATTTTATATGATCTAAAGCTAAACGTAGACGCATTATTTAGAATACCCCCTTCTTAATAAATAAAAATAAAAAAAATTGAAAACGCGTTTAAAACGATAAATTTTTGCAGAAAAATACCATGACAGAATTTCTGTAAATTGAGTTACTAATTTGATAAATTATACAATAGCACTATAAAAAAAAACTCGTTTGATTTGAACCCAATTCCTGAAGAGCTCTTCCCTTCGAGACTTAACGTCAAATTCGATAGGTAGCTCATTGATTTAATTTCCATTAACCGCTCCTAGCTGAAAAAAAAAAAGTTGATACCAAGCTCCTATATCTTTTTTAATAAAAGCGTATCTTCGAGTCAAAATGGCGAATGTCATAATCCACAGAACTAATCATGTCGTTTAAGTAATACGTTGCTTTTTACCACATCGGTTTAAGACAAATTTTTATCATACAGATAGATCTCTTATCCGATCCTAAAATTGATATGTAATTATGAATAGTCATTCACTCAATTTCTAGAATACATTTTTGAAAATTAATTGGTTTAGTTGGCTAGGTATTCAATGCTTCTTTAGCTGCGTACATTACTTCGACAGTAATGGTTTCAATCCCCTTTTGTCGTGCAAATTTTTCAGTATTTCTTTCCACCTTTTCTCTGGCAAAACGAGGAATTTTACTTAATTCTATTCGACTTTCAGGATTCCAAATTAGGCCTATATCTGTAGATATAGATTTGGATATTATTTCTTTAGTATCATGACCACCAAAAATATCTAGAAGATGGTCCTCCATACCCAGAGCAAACGAGTTATAAATTAAATCAGCTATTTGATTAGTACCTTCGTAACCTAAAAAAGGTCGGTATCCCAAAGGAAAGTTTTGTATATGAACTGGTGCAGAAATAACTCCACACGGAATATCAAGACGTTTACCAATATGACGTTCCATTTGAGTACCAAATATTGCAGATGGTTCCATGTGAGCGATCATATCTCCTACCTCAGCATGATCATCTGTGATCAGTATTTCATCGCAGAAACCTTGAATTTGCTCTTTGAACCATTCCGCATCGTGTTTGCAATAAGTACCTGCACAACTGACACGAATCCCCATTTCTCGAACAAGTATCTTAGTGATTGAAGCAGCATGAGTTGTATCACCAAAAACAACTGTTTCTTTACCCGTCAAATTCTGACAATCAATAGATCTTGAAAACCAAGCAGCTTGGGAAACAAATCGAGTTTGTCCGTCGATATAAGGTTCATAATCCACTCTTTTATTCGATGAACTAAGAGTCAACGTATTCACATTTTTTTGAATCTGGCGGATCCACTCCGCCATATCTACAGCTCCCATGGGAGCTATAGATATGTAAGGCATCCCATATTCTTTATTTAAATATACCGCTGTCATTAAGCCCACTTCACGATAAGGAATTAAATTGAACCAAGCTTTTGGTAAATTTTTAAGATCTTCTACAGATCCTCCTTCAGGAATAATTTGATTAATTTCAATATCCAGATCTCGTAATAAACGTCTTAATTCACGACAATCGTGTTGATTATGAAAACCCAATGTAAAAATTCCAATTATATTGACAGAAGGCGCATCAGTTAGAAATTGATCCCATTTTTCTTGTCTATGACATCTATCTAAATAATATCGAACCACCTGTTCTAAAGTTCTATCCGCTGCTTGAATTTCATTTACTTGATAATGATCAACATCTGCAAAAATGACGTCGGAATCAGAAATTATGGATGCTCTATTCACAAAGTTCTGTAAATCTTCTTGCAAAATACTAGAAGTACATGTAGGCGTCAATATAATAAGATCAGGGTGTTCCTCTTTATCTTTCCGGAGAATATTATCTACAACTCTTTCTTGAGATCCACGTGCTAGTACGTGACGATCTACTATGCTAGCAGTTGCGGCAGTAAAATCTCTTTCACGTTCTAACATAGAACGCATTACATTAAAATAATCATCTCCTAGAGGAGCGTGCATAATGGCATGCACATTTTTGAAAGAACTAGCTACTCGTAGGGTTCCAATATGAGCAGGACCAGCATACATCCAATAGGCTAATTTCACTTTATCTCTATCTCAATTTAATCTGTATTCCAATCCTACACCGCAAAAATATACCTTTCTCTACTTAGAATCTTATCGAAATCATATTTCCCTTCTATAAGTCTTTTTTCAATTCAATAATACTGTTCCACCTGGGACGGAAGGATTCGAACCTTCGAAATAACAGGACCAAAACCTGCTGCCTTACCGCTTGGCCACGCCCCATTATTGTTTTATAATAATCCATTAAGATAAATTGATGCAATGTTTCATTTGAATCTGAATTACATTATTATAATTCGATTCGCTATGCAATTATGCATAACCGGAGGGGCATAGATTCTTGAGTTAATCAGATATCTAACTATAGGGGAACCTAAAAAGAAACAAGAATATACATTCATTGGTCATTCCCTATCAGAATAGGTAAAATATTGTATAAATAAATGATCCCTTCCAACTCGAAGACTAAAAGTCTAATCTTGTCCAACAATTCGATGGATTGGACAAATACTTTTAGATCTTTACATTATTCATCGGAGAATCAAAATGTCAGTTATCCTCAACTTCCATATTTGTCTAGACGATGTCGCTTTTCATTTGAATAATCCCTTTTTTGCCAAATTGCCTGAAGCTTATGCAATTTTTGATCCAATTGTTAATGTAATGCCCATTATCCCTCTGTTCTTTTTTTTATTAGCCTTTGCTTGGCAAGCTGCCGTAAGTTTTCGATAACGATAATCTAAGTTTTTATCGATTTTTGTTTGTATTCACTTGATACGGAAAAAACATATATATTTTTTTTTCTATCATTTTATTCTGATTAGTTATTACAAATTATTATTAGTTAGTTGTAATTAGTTAGTTGTAGTTGTTACAATTTAACTATTTCTAATTGGATCATTTTCATTCACTAAAGTGATGTAACACTCTTTTTCCTTGTTCTGATGTTTATTTTGTGATACATCTATTCTCGACAGATCAAAATAACTTTAGTCAATATCAACGGCATCACAGTTGCAGTTTAGTTGATTAGCTAGTGATTAGAATATGTTATTTTCTAATAACATATCTTTCAATATTTTATTTAAAGAACGAGTAAGGATGATAATTTATCTATTCCAAATTTTCTTCTATTTTAGACACAGACTGTACTTGTTTCAACAAGTTTAGGATAGTTTAATTAGTATTCGAATTCCTATTTATCCTGTTCAATTCCGAGCAAAGAAGAAAAGAGAAACAGAATAGATTCAATTTTGAATCTGCTTTTTTTCTTTGCTCAGCCAATGCTAATATATGATACAAAAATTGATGATCTATTCCGTTTTCTAATAAGAATAATTTCGGAGATTACATAATGCTTACTCTTAAGCTGTTCGTTTACACAGTAGTGATATTTTTTGTTTCTCTCTTTATCTTTGGATTCCTATCAAACGATCCAGGACGAAATCCTGGGCGTAAAGAATAGAAAAGAAGATTAGGATTAGAAAGTAGATTTTGTAAAATCAGACTGAACGGAGAGAGAGGGATTCGAACCCTCGGTACAAAATAGTTTGTACAACGGATTAGCAATCCACCGCTTTAGTCCGCTCAGCCATCTCTCCTAGATGGCGGATCTAAAATGAATATAGCATTTCACTAAATAAAGACCAACATTTGTGAGAATCCAATTTTCTTTTTTTATTCCATTCCAAACAATTTTTCGCTTTCTCTAGCCCGGCCAGTATCTGGCCAGGCCATTATCTTTCCTAGATAAGGAATTAATTGACTAAATTATGAAGAATACAGTGCTCTACCTAATCTGAAAGCTAAAATCATTATTAGAAAAGTAACAGTAATAAAAAGGGCTATCAAAATTTGACCTTGTGATATCATTTCTTATATTTCCTTTTATGTATTCTATTTTTATCTTATATATTTTTTAATTCCAATTATTTCAGATTAGAATCTGGATAAGATGTTCTAGATTGGATTGAAAATGTATAGATCATATTGAAGGGTAAAAAAGAGATTTCAAAGACTAAAAGTGGATCATTTTTTATTTTCTATATCTGTCATAAAGAAAAACTAATTCCAAATTACTTGAATTATTCTAAAGAATGTGTTAATAATCATAACAACTATCTATAATTAGACTAGTTACTAAAGAAAAAAATCATACTATTAGTCATGGTACAATATTGGGATTTTTCTTGTAAGAGTAAAAACAAAACAATAAGGTAAGGGACGGAAGAAGTGAAAAGAAACTATTTGTTATTGAGTTTTCAGGAATAGGAAAATATGATGATCGAAACTTGCATTAGATTCTTATTAGAATCTAAAAATTACTTTTTATTTTCCTTCCCTATTGGACAAAAAATCGATTTGTATGATACAATGAAATTGTGGCGGGTATAGTTTAGTGGTAAAAGTGTGATTCGTTCTATCATTATATTCAACAGAGTTGAAGGATCTTTCAACTCTCGTTTCTATTTTTTGTATTATAAAAAACTCTATTTACTATATAGGTTCTAAACCTCTCCTATGAATACCCTGGGTCAGGAAAGGAATTGTGCGCATTCTCGTCATTTGAATTTGGAATGATAAAATGACCATATTTTCCATTCAAGATGGCGAAACAGAATGTAGAATTTTTGAAAGGATTAGACCGATCTATCTAATCGGATCAATCAAAGATCCATGGATATCAAAATATTCTTTTTCATCGTAACTAAACTAAATGTTCAACTACGAGAATAACAAAAGTCAAATAGCTAGGTAACAGTGACTTTGGTTTACTTTAGTCACCGTGATTTTGTTTGAGCTCGGTGAAATTTGATTTCCTCTAGGATCGCAATCAGTAGAAATAGGGAACGAAGTAATTAGAAAGATTTTTTTTTGAGTCCAATATTAAGAATTTTTCAATCTTATCTTTCTATAGGGATCATCTATCAAGTGAATAGGTATTTTCTATTTTAGGTTCTTCACCTGAAGTTAAGAGTAAAGAACTACGAATACAACTAACATAGATGTTATAGAGCAGAGCATAAATAATTTATGTATTATGTGAAAAAGCGTTTTTTTTTTTTTTCATACCTCCCTTTCTATCTCTCTCTCATGGAGGAGCCGAATGAAATGAAATTTTCATGTTCGGTTCTGAATTAGAGGCGTTAATCAACGTCGACTATAACCCCTAGCCTTCCAAGCTAACGATGCGGGTTCGATTCCCGCTACCCGCTCATTCATCTTTCTTATTCTTATTTCATTTTTCTGTTACCTACCTATTCTTTCTCTTTCGTTCCCGAATCTCGTTGTGAATAGAGAAAAAATCACACTTTTTTATTCCCAATCGAGAAAGTATTTCAAGGAATCATAAATAATAAAGCGTCCATCGTCTAATGGATAGGACAGAGGTCTTCTAAACCTTAGGTATAGGTTCAAATCCTATTGGACGTAATAATTCGTCGTTATGCTTTGCTTTGTTAAATGTCGCAAAATGATTATTTAGCTCTTTTATACTATTTCGAGCATAATAAAAAGTTGGAGATTTTCTTGAATAGCTTCTTTTAAGAGATCTTCCGCTTCTTGCGTGAATGCCCCAGTAGAACGTATAATTTCTCCAAACTGGGGTTTCTTTTTTACTAAAGACTCGCGCAAGTTAGAAATAAATTTTTTAACTTGTACGATCTCTAATACATCTAGATATCCATTTGTTCCGGTATAAATCATAGCTATTTGTTCTTCCACTGTCAAAGGATCTGATTGAGATTGCTTGAGCAACTCGCGTAATCGTTGACCTCTTGCCAATTGATCTTGCGTAGTTTTATCAAGATCAGAAGCGAATTGTGCAAAAGATTCTAATTCTGCAAGTTGAGCTAATTCTAATTTTAATTTCCCAGCTACTTGTTTCATAGCTTTCATCTGAGCTGCGGATCCTACTCTAGATACGGAAAGACCCACATTAATGGCAGGTTGAATTCCTGCATTGAATAGATCAGCTGACAAGAAGATTTGTCCGTCGGTAATGGAAATGACGTTAGTGGGAATATAAGCTGAGACATCTCCAGCTTGAGTTTCAACTATTGGTAAAGCAGTCAAACTACCTCCACCTAACTGCGAATTTAATTTAGCTGCTCTTTCTAATAAGCGAGAATGTAAATAGAAAACATCTCCTGGATAAGCTTCCCGGCCAGGTGGCCTTCTTAATAGAAGAGACATTTGTCGATAAGCTTGTGCTTGTTTGGAAAGATCATCATAAATGATTAATGTATGTTGTTCTTTATACATAAAGTATTCGGCTAAAGCTGCTCCTGTATAAGGAGCAAGATATTGTAATGTAGCAGGAGAATCTGCAGTTTCCGCTACCACAATGGTATACTCCATTGCGCCACGTTCTTGGAACGTATTAACTACCTGAGCTACCGAAGAAGCTTTTTGACCAATAGCGACATAAACACATATTACATTCTGATTTTTTTGATTTAGAATTGTATCTGTAGCTACTGCCGTCTTACCGGTCTGTCTGTCCCCAATAATCAATTCTCGCTGACCGCGTCCTATAGGGATCATAGAATCAATAGCAATAAGACCCGTTTGAAGAGGTTCATATACAGAACGTCTTGAAATAATACCTGGAGCAGGAGATTCGATCAATCGAGATTGGGAAGATGAGATCTTCCCCTTACCATCAATAGGTCGAGCTAGCGCATTTACAACTCGACCTAAATAAGCATCACTTACTGGTATCTGAGCAATTTTTCCCGTTGCTCTCACGGAACTACCCTCTTGTATCATCAAACCATCACCCATTAATACAGCTCCAACATTATCTGATTCTAGATTTAGGGCAATACCTACTGTACCATCTACAAATTCTACTAATTCCCCTGACATTACTTTATCAAGACCATGAATACGAGCAATGCCATCTCCTACTTGAAGTACAGTGCCAATATTAACAACCTTGACTTCGTTATTATATTGTTCAATCTGTTTACGTATCATACTACTGATTTCATCGGGTCGAATAGTTACCATTAACACTAGTTAATTCTCTTTTGAAAAATAAGACCTAAATTATACGAATAGAGTTTCATTGAAAACAAAAAACATAAGTATATAATAATATATATATATTATGTATATAAATTATATATATATATTATTATTAATTAATCAGTTATGAATCAGTTATGTTTATATATTATTATTAATTAATCAGTTATGAATCAGTTATGTTTTTCATGGCTAGGAGCAAGTCGATATTATGTTCGATCGTACGTAAATGTAACTCGCTATTCAGACGATTATTCAAAGTTCCTAGAGCTCTTTGAACAGCTTGGCGAGAAATTTGTTGTCGAACCTTTTCAATTACTCTTTGTTGTTCCAAGTGAACGGTTTCATTCTTTGAATTTTCTAACTGTTTCAAATTAACAGAAGCAAGATTGATAAGCTTCTCTTTTTCTTGTTCTATTTCAGAGTATCCATTTTCCCGAATTTCACGCGCTCGCATTTCTACTTCGCGTAAGCGAGCCCGGGCTTGCTCAAGCTGATTAGCAGCTCCTTTACATAATTCTTCAGAACTCTGAATAGTACTCACTATTTTCTGTTTACGGTTATCTAATAAATTACTTAATGAAAGTAGATTATCTATTCATAAGTTGAACGAATAATCTCTTCCCAAACCGAACACGAATCTTTCGATTCATTCGGCTTTCCCGCTCGGTTTTTTACCAAGCCTACCCTTTTCGTTCATATTATGTAAATAAAAAAAAAAAAAGATCAATCTATCAAAGACCGAAATCTACGAAGGGCTCTTTTGCCAAAAGGGGTTTTTTATTATCAACTGAGTTGTTGTTTTTTCTTTTCGTATTTTTTCTTGAATAAATTCGCTTTTGTGTAGGTCGTCGGTTCCGCATTTAAACCCCAAAAATTGGATTGGATGGGAGATTAGGACTATTTTTCAGTAGATAGATTGAATAATTCCATTGATATGAATGTTATATATCGAATTAACCTCCAACTATGCCTTTGAACTCATCTCATATTAGCACAGCGGTTGAAAGAGTACCAGTTTTGCTTGGACTTCAAGCAGTTTAGCTTTAACCATTCTAAAGATTTTCCCATATTGGTTGGGATTGGTCAAAAATTTCCCAATCAATTACGAAATGCTATAGTTCTTCCATATTGATTTTTTTTTAGAAGTAATTCGTTGAGATCATGCACTTTTCTATCTACAAAATGCAGTTGGTTGGATCCAGCTAGATTATTCAAATATACAACTCGCACACACTCCCTTTCCGAAATAGGTCAGTACACCAAGCACCACACTGAGATTTATTATATTTGTTTCTAAAATATTGGTATTTAACCTGAAACCCTCAGCGGAGGATAAAAAAATTAGGGAAATGAAAGAATCAGTTACATTTTTCATACGCTCTCCCCTCATAGATAAGGATACTTTCACAAAGTTTTTTCTCCAACTCGATTCATTCTGGATAAACAGATTTCGAGTACTTAGTAAGTCCCAGGTCCCGCATAACGATAAATAAGGATAGAATAAAAAAAAAACTTTGCTCAACCTATCTACTTCTCCGAGTGTCGCAAGTCTTTCTGACCAAAACAAGTGACGTATAAGTCCATTATTTATGGATCAGCCCCTCCCCTATTGGCTGAACAAGAAAATTGATCAAAGGGGGGGGGTCCTTAAAATCCCAAAGGATACGGATTTTAGTCTCCGAGATTAAACAAATGGATTAGCAAATAAAAGTGCTAGAGCTACAACTAATCCATAAATAGTTAAAGCTTCCATAAAAGCTAAACTTAGCAGTAAGGTACCTCGTATTTTACCCTCCGCCTCTGGTTGTCTCGCAATACCTTCAACAGCTTGTCCCGCAGCAGTGCCTTGACCAATGCCAGGTCCAATAGAAGCAAGGCCTACGGATAATCCAGCAGCAATAACGGAAGCAGCAGAAATCAAAGGATTCATGGTAATCTCCTCTTAGATTAATAAATGGTGGATAATATGATAGTTTTATCTATTGATTTGATTGTTCACGTTCAACTAGAGAACAATTTCTTTTCTTTGAAAACAACTCAATTTTGATTCGACAAAATGGTATTAAAAAATTATATAATACAAAAAAGGTAAATCCTCTACCCTTCCTTATATTATATTCTTTTTTAGATGAAATATCCTATCTCTAATTCTTTAGAGATAGAATATATAAACAAACTATGTACATAAAACGTATGTATCCCTTCGAGTTATTGCTCGAAACCGGGATACACACATAGTTTACTAAACTAATTCCCATTAGTAAACCTATTTATTAATGTAGATATGAATCTACAAATATGATCTATTCTTATTCTATCTATTGATTTTATCGACGGGTGAGGTGATCCTTAATCTTTCGACTAAGATCTTAGAGATTCAGTATTTTCATTTATGACTATCTTAGAGATTCAGTATTTTCATTTATGACTATAATTAAGGGAGAATCAAAATGGAAAGAACATTTAACGTTTTATAAATGAGCAAATGATTATTATTAATTTGAATTAAAAGACTAAGTCCAATTAATTAAATTAATGATGACCCTCCATGGATTCTCCTATATAAGCTGCGGCTAGAGTTGCAAAGATTAGAGCTTGAATGCCACTTGTAAATAATCCTAGGAGCATTACAGGTATAGGTACCACTAAAGGTACTAAGGAAACAAGAACGGCAACTACCAATTCGTCAGCTAATATATTTCCAAAAAGTCGAAAACTAAGTGATAGAGGTTTCGTAAAATCTTCTAATATGTTAATCGGTAAAAGTATTGGGGTTGGTTGAATATATTTACCAAAATAGCCTAAACCCCTCTTTGTAAGACCTGCATAAAAATAAGCTACTGATGTGAGCAAAGCTAGAGCTACTGTAGTATTAATATCATTTGTAGGCGCGGCTAATTCCCCATGAGGTAATTGAAAAATTCCCCAGGGGAAAAGAGCACCTGCCCAATTAGAAACAAAGATAAATAGAAATATGGTTCCTATAAAAGAAACCCAAGGACCATATTCTTCTTCGCCAATCTGAGTTCTAGTCAAGTCCCGAACAAATTCGAGAACATATTCCACAAAATTTTGAGCTCCGTTTGGAACAATTTGTGGGTCTTGAACAGCTAGAGTAGCTGAACTTAATAATATAGCAATTACAATCCAGGAAGTTATAAGTACCTGTGCATGAACTTGGAACCCCCCTATTTGCCAATAAAAATGCTGACCTACTTCCACACCGGATATCTCATAGAAAAAATTCAGCGTGTTAATAGGAAATTGTACAATATTCATATTACCCTTTCTATATAAAGATGAATTAAAAAAAAAATGATTTTGGTTCAATGACCGATTCCTCAATTATTTCACTATCATTAGTCAGGCTACGAAAGAAAATAATGAAATGATTATTTCATTGATTAAGAAGATTTCTGTATTTCTAGACAAATATATCTTAATCCATTCTCTAAGATTTGGGAATAGTAGCCAACTTAGTTTTAGCTTCTCTTTTTTTTTGTCTATTCACTTTTTATAAAATTACAATGCTCTACCCGTGCGAATTGCTAAAATGAATTTATTTAGGATCAGTCGGATTGGTCCTCTACCATCATCATTGGCTGGGATTGGGATATCCACGAGATCCGGGTCACAATCTGTATCAACTAAGCAAATTGTGGGAATACCCAAAGTTCTACATTCCCGAATAGCAGTATATTCTCCTTTTTGATCGAGAATTATTACAATATCGGGCAATTTTTTCATGTATCTAATACCTCCCAGATCTTCCTGTAATTTGTTCAATTCTCTCCTGAGTATTGCTGCTTCTTTCTTCGTAAATTGATCAAATCCTCCCGTCTTTTTTTTTTTCATTAAATTTTTGAATTTTTCAAGTCTTGCTTCTGTAGTAAACCAATTAGTTAACATACCCGCGAACCATTTTTTGTTTACATAATGACATCGAGCTGCTAAAGCAGCTAATTTAGCTGCATCAGCTGTTTGATGTTTTGTACCAACTATCATAAATTGTTTTCCTCTTTTTGCTCCATCAAACACAAAATCACAGGCTTCTGATAAAAAACGAGCGGTATAAGTCAAATTTATAATATGACTATTTTTACGTTCTTTAAAAATGTAAGGTGCCATTTTAGGATTCCATTTTTTTGTCTCATGACCAAAATGAACTCCTACTTTTACCATCTCTTTCAAATTGATGTTCCAATTTTTTTTCGTCATTTTCTTCTTTTACTTTTTAATATGAACTGGATGTAATATCTACATTCCAATGGAATGGGTTAGATTGCTTGCCGTAGCATACTTGGTACAAGACAAGTATTCATTTGATTTTTTATTTCTTTTTTATACAATTAAAGCAAATTGTTATATTTCTTTCTTTATTCGTTTTGATTTTTTCTTTATTTTGACTAGTTTTTTTAGAACTTTTTTTTTTTGTTTTTGCAATAAAAATTTCAAGAAAAAATCTTTCACTTTTATTCTAAATATACTTTTCTTACTCATTTTCGGATCTATTTTACTCCGTTTTTTCAAAGGGTTGAATCCAGTACCAACAGGTATCATTCTCCCGAGAATAACATTTTCCTTCAAGCCCTTCAACCAATCAATGCGACCTTGAAGAGCAGATTTCGCTAAGACCCGAGCAGTTTCCTGAAAACTCGCTTCCGATAGAAAACTTTGAGTATTCAGAGATGCCTTTGTCATTCCCAATAAAATGGTTCGATAATTTATTCTTTTTTCGAGAGCACGATCCATTCTTTGTGCTTGTGATAATCCAATGAGTTCTCCGGGTAAAAAAAGACTATTTAGTCCATTTTCAAAATTTTTATTTTCGGACTTTTCGACATCTACAACTAAAACTTTCGATGTAATTTGGCGCACAATAATTTCTATATGCTTATCAGAAATTTGTACCCCCTGGGATCGATAAATCTTTTGAATTTCATTGACCAACTGATTCTGACTATCCTCCATAGTTATTCTAACACTGGTGAATGACCCCCAAAAGTTTCCAAAAAATCTTGCCAGGTGTCTGTTCAATTTTTTCAATTTTTTTTTTCGATTTTTCGATATTAAAGTATTCGAGCGGGCTTCTGATAATTGTTCAACTTTAGGAAGACCTTGAATTATATCATCGGATTTTAATCTTTCGTATGACATGGTCATTAATGTATCTCCTTCGTAAAGAATTTTCCCATAATAACTATTATGAGTTGCTCCTCGAGTACCCAAATAGGGTTTAGCTAATCTAATGATAAAAGATTCCTCACGAATAACTACAATTTGACCAGATTCTTGGAGTTGTTTATCTTCGAATATCCATATACTTTTGCAAAAAAATTGTCCAAGGCTGACTACTGGAAATGTTTTTTCCAAAAAATTGGATAGGGAAAAGTACAAATGAAAATTGAAAAGAATATTTCTGCATGAATCAAATTTCAAAATTTCCCTCTTTTCGTCCATAAAATAGCATTTAGCTACTTGAAAAGTATTCGAGTCATTGTTAGAAATTGAACGTTCATTTAGTAATACTTTTTTATAAGTCATCAAACGACAGTATGGAAAACGATTAGCAATACTATGTAAATAACCCAGGAGACCTGACAATGCAATTTTTTTATTTGCATCCGACTTTTTTACTGTATTTAAGCTTTTTAAATCATTAAACAAAACGATTCGCAAAAAATCAGAAGTAGACAGAATAATAAAAGATTTCTCTTTTTTATTCTCATTAGGTACTGAACGAATAGTTCCCTTACTAAGTAATTTACTTTGATCATTCGAAACAAAAGAATTAGTGTGACCTAATTTGTTATGAAACAAAAATGGAGAACTTGCCATATTAAAAAAAGGGTATTTCAGCAAGCTAATTTGAATCATATTGATAATGATCTTATTTGTTCTTACTGAAATGAGAGAAGCATAAGCCTTTTTTCTTTTCAATCTGGGCCTTCCGTCTAATTGATTTTCAAGAAAATTCCTTTCTTTTTCAATCGAATAACCCCCGAGAATATTCCCATATTTTATCATTTTTGAACGAGGGTCATTCAAAAAAGCAAAAATGTTGTTATTTTCATTTTTATAGAAAATAGATTCTATAGGCATTCTAAGAATTAAATGAGGATAAGGGATTCTTCGCTTTCCCAATTGTTTATCACACCATAATGGTCTGATGAGTTCATTTTTTACCCTCATATTGTTGGTATTTTCAAAAAGAATGGTGCAATCGATAGAGCCTTGATGCTCGTTAGCTATGGTTCGATCAGTTTCGAGATAATTGAAGATTTTTTTCCCTCTTTCAAAACAGTTTGAGTCAACTGATTCGTGTTTCACCTGATCCACTGAATAATTCGAAAGTGATTTATGCTTGTAAAGAAGAAGTTCTGTAATATGCACTTGATCTTGATCTTTATGAAAAGCAGATTCATATATCCCTCCCGATAATACCCATAAATGAGTTGTCTTTTCTATTAAATTAGACGGCATAGGGATATTCCAGTGCATTTCTCCTGTCAGGCCAGAATATATAGATTTCTTTACTTTCTCTTTAAAAGGGGGGTTTTTTGCACGAATCTCAGCAATTATTTGTTCCGATTCCACGAGTTGATTATTCTGAATGAATAGCAAGCTTTCTGGCGGAATCGTTAAGTTTTGTACTTCATATTGGTTATCGATAGTCACGTCTAAACTATTATGACATATATAAGCAGGGTGCCCATGACGGGTGCGGGTAGGAAAAACGAAATTTTCGTTGAATTCCATTTTCCCGGTGAACGGGGCTCGTATATGTTCTGCAATGTCACCCGTAAATACCCCACCAGTATGAAAAGTCCTTAATGTTAGTTGAGTTCCCGGCTCTCCAATTGATTGACCTGCAATAATGCCAACTGCTTCTCCTAATTCGATTAAGTTACTATGAGTAGTATTCCAACCATAACATAATTGACAAATACAAGATATACTTTTGCAAGTAAAAGGGGTTCGTATATATATTGGTTGTATTTGGAAATAATAGAATTGATTAGCAAGTTTAATCCCAATATCTTCATTGCGCGTGGCAATACATCTTCCCTTTATATATACATCATCTGCTAATACGCGCCCAATGAGTGTTTGTAGAACAAATTGATTTTTGATTGTTTCTTGATCTTGAATAAGATTTACAAAAAGACCTTGGATAGTACCACAATCTACTTTACGTACAACGAGGTGTTGTACTACTTCAACAAGTCTACGTGTGAGATATCCAGCATCTGCTGTTCGTATAGAAGTATCTACAACTCCTTTACGAGCACCGTAACAGGAAATAATATATTCTGTTAAGGAAAGTCCTTCCCGTAAATTTCCTTGAATGGGTAGATCGACAATTTTTCCTTGAGGATCTGACATTAATCCTCTCATACCTACTAATTGGTGAACTTGAGATATACTTCCTCTAGCTCCTGAAAAGGACATCATATGTACTGGATTAAGAGGATCAGTCATCTTAAAATTCGGATTCATTTCTCGTTTCAAATATTCACTGGTAGCATGCCATATCTCAATCAATTGACGTAATTTTTCCACTGCATGTACATTTCCATAATCATGATGTCTTTCCGAAGCAAACCCTTGTTGTTGCACATCTTGGATAAGCCATAGTTTAGCTGGTGTTGTTAAAAGATCATCAATTCCTAATGAAATAGCTGCATCGGTAGCTTGCTGGAAACCTAAAATCTTCAGTTGATCTAATACATGTGATGTATATGTCATTCCAAATTGATTTACGAATCTTTTAATAAGGTGCTTCATAACAAATTTATCCATCCCTTTATTAAAAAAGGGCACTTCAAAAGGAAAGGGTACTTTGAATTTAGGTTGTATCATAAGAATAAAATGGATATTTTGAATTTAGGTTGTATCATAAGAATAAAATGGGTATTTTGAATTTAGGTTGTATCATAAGAATAAAATATCTCCATTTTGGATAAAATCTCCCCAAAATGGGTTGGGGAGTAGGAATCGGCAATGGGTTTAAGCTCCAAAGCTCCCTTAATCTTTATCTCTGCATGAATGAAAGGATCATAAGATTAATAACATTAAATTCTGAATAGTGACAGTTCTTGTTGGATATCATAAGTCCACAAGCCTTTTATAGCTTCTTCTATTTCTCGATTAAAACGAATACGACCAACGGTTGTTCGAATGTATTTATTAAGTATTTCCCCCACTCTACATTTTCTTATTCGAAAATGATCATAGATTTCGTAGAAGGTACCGAAAGATTCATATTGAACTTCGATAGGAAGTTCTCGATTTACTGAATTAATAATAGAGGTATCTATATCTCTCCTCCATCGGAGCCATAAAGGACTGTCTAAATCAATTTGTTTTTGTTCATAAGCTTTAAGCGCATCATCATAGCTATAAAACGAAGGTGAGACGATCTTCTTTTTTGAATTATTCGGGTGGTATCTATTTTCATAAATGCCGTGGTTTTTTTGAATAGTGGATCTATAAAGTCCTAGAAGCATATCTTGAGTCGGTACACAAATAGGGTCTCCTATAGTTGGAGAGATAAGATTGAGATGAGAAAACATAAGTAAACGAGCTTCTACTTGAGCTTCCATAGATAAAGGTATGTGGACAGCCATCTGATCTCCGTCAAAGTCTGCATTAAATCCTGCACAAACCAATGGGTGTAACCGAATGGCACGTTCTTTTATTAAAATGGGTAGAAATGCTTGTATTCCTAATCTGTGTAAGGTGGGTGCTCGATTTAACAATATGGGATGTCTTTGGATAGTCTGTTTAAGTACGTTCCATATAATAGGTTTCCTATCTCGAATTAAAAATTTAGCAGTTCTTAGATTGGGAGCAATCTGTCGTTCAACTAGATCACGAATTAAAAATGCTTGAAAAAGCTCTATTGCGATTTCTCGGGGTAATCCACATTGATACAATGAGAGATGGGGACCTACCACAATAACAGAACGACCTGAATAATCGACCCGTTTTCCAAGTAAATTTTCACGAAATCTTCCTTCTTTCCCTTGGAGGAAATCTGAGAACGATTTATAAGGTCTATCCTTATTATCTTTTACCGGTTGCGCGCCTATACTGTTATCAAGAAGTGCATCTACAGCTTTTTGGACTAATTTCTTTTGATCAAACAATAAATTTGGTATTAGAAATGCACGAGTCCATTCTATGGATTCTAAAAGATTATTATTTCGACGGATCACTTTTAGATAAAGTTCATTGAGATCCGAAGTAATCACTCCACCTTCATTTAATTTATACATTGGCCTCAGGTCGGGAGGAAGAACTGGTAATAGGCATAAAACCATCCATTGTGGTTCTACATTTGTTTGAATAAAATATTGAGCAAATTTCATCCGTCTAACCAGGCGATCCTTTCTTCTTTGAAGTGAGAGAAGTTTTTTCTTGGTACTATCATATAGTTTTCTCAAAGGAGAATCTTTTTTCAAAAATTGGATTCGTGACTCCCCCGACAAAAATAATATAGATATTTTCGTATCTATTTCCTTCCATTCTCTATATGAATGATCTATAATCATTTGCAGATTTAGACCGGCTAATTGTTCTTTGATAGCTTTTCCTCCAGTGGCAATTTCTCGCTCTTGAAATAGCGCAAAATCCCAAGAGAGATAAGAAGCAATTTCCTTTGCCCAAGATTTAGACTCATATTCACGAAGTTTTCCATGAAATCGCAATAAAGTTGGCTTGTTAACTGTGGGCCTAGTAATAAAAACATTTGGATAGGTTTATCTTTTTTTCCCCCCCTCAGAATCGGACATGAAAGTTTCTTCTCATCCGGCTCAAGTAACTATACCCAAATGGAAAGTGATTATGTATCACTATGCACAAAATGTGCTCTCTGATACAAACAATGTTTCCCGACGGTTTTCATCCCCAAACGATAAAACTAAATAGTTACTCTTTGCTCAAGTGCCAAGTGAATTCGATTATTGGTTTACAATTCGTATTATGACATAAATATATTATGTAATTAATGAGCAGTCTTCTCCCTTTTGAACGATACATTTCTTTGTGAATGTGAAAGACCTTTAATTTCTTGTGAAATTCATATGGGATTTACTTGTCTCTATCTCTTTATTAATTGATCCTGTAGGTTTCTGTTTTACTTCGATGGTTACAATACTATTTGAAGCATATGTGCGATGAATAGACTCCTATAACCATATTTTTTCTTTGGTCTAGAATAAAAAAGAAAAATGAAACAGATTCTTTATTCCATTTTCTTTCTGTTTCTAATAAAAGAAGTATTTTTACGAAGTCCAATTAGCAATTGAAATTAATAATACAAGATATTAACCCTAGATTCATTCCTTTTTATCAACATGGTTCTAATTCTGAGCTTCATGCCCCTCTTGCCGAGGGACGTGTCAGAGCTAAGGGCATCCCAATTAGATTGAATAGGATGACAGTTCCTATGGATCTGTATAATTGGAGCTTGTGATCAAGTCACACATCGCAGTATACTGGGTCGTCTAATTCTTTACGAGTTTTATCTAATAGATTCGCGATATAACTGGGACGTCGTTTGAAATACCAAATATGAACAACTGGACATGCCAGTTTAATGTATCCCATTCGATATCTTCGAATTCGAGGATCAATAACAAGTTCAACTCCACATTGAGTACAAAAATCGGAGTTGTAGTTTTCCTTCTCATTTTCTATCATTGGAGGTTTTACACAAGCACAAACTCCCCTTTTCTTAGGTCCAAATATCCTTTCACAAAGTAATCCATCTCTTATTGGTTCATAAGTTCTATAATCTAAAATCTGTTCTGCAGTCACTTGTCCGACTCTTTCTCCATTAGGTAATATTCTTTCAGACCAAGCGAGAATCTGCTCGGGAGAAACTAATCCAATTTGAAGTTGTTCGTGTTTATTCTGGTCATTCATAAAAAATAAATTTTGATTCATTTTGATCAAACTTCCTTCTTATCTATCTGAAAGTCTATCTCAGATAGGATAGTATGATTCAATTCTAGAGCTAAAGATCGTAGTTCTCGACTGAGCAATCGGAAAGATTCTGTAAAAGTGGTAGGTTTAGGCATTGGTTCTCCGTTGAAAATGGCACCAAATATTTTTTCACGAGTGTCCATATGATCAGATTTTAAAGTAAGTATCTCATGTAAAATATAAGCAACACCAAAACCTTCTAGAGCCCAAACTTCCATTTCTCCTACTCGTTGTCCTCCTCTGGAGGATTTTCCTTTTAGAGGTTGTTGTGTAACCAACGCATAAGGTCCACGGGAACGTGCATGAATTTTGTCGTCAACTTGATGACACAATTTCGATATATAAGCTATTCCTATTGTAACAGGTTGTTCAAAAACCTTTCCTGTTCTTCCATCAATTAATCTATGTTTTCCAGGATTATCCGTTTCAAATACCCATGGATTAGCTGTTTGCTCGCTAGCTTTATAAAGCTCAGAAAAGACTAGTTTTCTAGAAGCTTCTCGCTCGTACCTTTCGTCAAAAGGTGGAAGTCTATAATGTTTGTTCATTAGTTTTCCTGCTAAACCAAGTAAACATTCAAAGATCTGTCCTACATTCATTCGTGAAGGTACCCCTAATGGATTTAATACCATGTCCACTGGTGTTCCATTTTGTAAATAAGGCATATCTTGCCTGGGCAAAATTTTTGAAATAATACCTTTATTACCATGCCTTCCCGCTACTTTATCACCCACTTGTATTTTACGTTTTTGTAAAATATATACATGAACTCTTTCTACAATATCGCCGAGATAATCGTCTTCCTCCTCCTCGAACTCCTGAAAGCATCTCACATCGATAACTCGACCTTTTACACCTTTAGGGACTCTAAAACAATTTTCTTTTCCAGTAGGTGCCTTAATATCAAATAAAGCTTGTAATAATTTTCCTTCTGGAGTATTTATTAGTGAGTCTTCTTCTGCTTCCAGTATTAATTTACCTACTAATATATCACCTGTTTCTACCCAAGATCCTATCATTACAATGCCGTTTTCGTCCAGATGACGGAGTAAGTAAGCATTTAAATGAGGTATTTCTCTAGTTATTACTTCAGGGCCCTGGTCCGTAAAATAAGCTCCAATTTTGTATCTTACGATCTGAAAAGAAGTAAAAATGTCTTCATATACCAGACGTTCACTAATAAGTATTGCATCTTCAAAATTGTACCCTTCCCATGGCATATAGGCTACTAAAATGTTTTTTCCCAAAGAAAGTTCTCCCCCTGCTGTAGCTGCGCTATCTGCTATAATTTGTCCCCTCTTTACATATTCCCCTTGGCGAACTCGGGGTTTTTGATGCATACAAGTATCACTATTAGAACGTTGATATAGAATCAATTCTGTTTCTATATTGTCTCGAGCAATAGATGAAGTTATGATTATATTTTCACCATCAATATACTTTATTTTTCCCCCTTGCTTGGCTATAGCTACACTTCCTGAATCTAGAGCTACTTGACCCTCCAATCCAGTTCCAACAATACACTTCTCAGGTTGAACAAGTGGAAGTGCTTGACGCTGCATATTAGAACCCATTAAAGCACGATTCGCATCATTATGTTCGATAAAAGGAATAAGGCAAACTCCAACGGAAAAATATTGGGAAGGGAAAATACTTCTGAAATGAATTTGGTCCCATGCAAAAAATAAAAATTCTTGTTGAAATCGAGCTGCAACCAATTGTTCCTCTGGAACCCCTTGATTTAATGCCAGAGAATTTCCTATAGCTATCCGATAGTATTCATCTTCTCCCGGTAATAGATAAACCATATGGTCTTTGTTCGATCTCTCAGATAGCCTATAGAATGGACTTTGTAAAGAGCCGTAATGACCAAGCGTTGCATAAATAGATAACGATCCAATAAGCCCAACATTTATTCCTTCGGATGTCGTAATCGGACAAATACGTCCATAATGACTAGGATGTATATCCCGTGTACGAAAAGTAGACGTTCGACTTGTCAATCCTCCAGGGCCCAAAGAGCTCACTTTTCGACTATGAACTATTTCTGCCAACGGATTAGTTTGATCCAAAAATTGTGATAAGGGATGTAACCCAAAAAAATGACGAAAAGTTTCCGTTAATGAAATGAAAGTTTCCAATTTAATAAGAGTTATTCTCTTTTTAGCATTGATTGATACTGATACAGGTAATAAAGTTTTTTCAACTGCTTCTCTGAAATCATATAGAGCTAATCGGAATTGCTCTTGTAATAAATCTGCTACAGAACGAATATATCGATTTTGTAAGTGATCTATATCATCAGGTGTACCTGCTCCAAATTGCACTTTTATAAGGTAATCCACAGCAGCCAATATATCGTGCGGTAATAATAAAAATTCGTTCTCGGGTATATCAAGACTTAGTTTTTTATTCAGATTTCGTCGACCAATCTTTCCTAATAAACATTTCGTTCGAAAAAATGTTGTTACTTTTTCATATATAGACTCAAAATCCAATTCTCCTTCTTCTTCTCCTTCTTCTTCTCCTTCTTCTTCTTCTTCTCCTTCTTCTTCATTTTCGTCACTTATGTAAAGTTTTTTATAAAGTTTCAAAATAGCTTTCCGCTTCCCGCCATACCAATCGTACTTGTATGTAGAATACTCCTTTGAATATTGGAAAAATGCTTTAACATTCTTATAGTTAAAAATATCTTCGGAATTTAGACCCATAGCTAATAAAAAAAGTAAAACAGATATTTTTTTTTTGTTTATACGAATCCATATCTTTTCTTTTTTTTTATTAAGCTCTAATCTTGATCTTCCTCCCCAATCTGAAATTATTGTACCAATCCAGATAATGTTTCCCGACGGTTTTCGTTGCCAAGTGTAATAAATACCGGGACTTCTTACTATTTGATTGACCACGACTCTGTAATTTCCATTTATTACAAAAGTTCCTTTAGAATTCATCAAAGGAATATCTCCCAGATATAAAATCTGGTCCTGCATTTCACAAGTTTTTTTAGTTTTCTTAATCAATCTTGCTGGTACATATAATTGACAGTTATATGTAAGAGACATATATACAGCATCTCTCTCTTTAATGAAAGGTTCTGTTAGTTTATATTCAGAACCAAAAAGAAGAATTTTTATCTTTTTATTTGAGCTTTCCATTTTTGAAAAGTTATTGATTTCTTCTATTAAGCCTTGATTGATAAAACGAAAAAATCCTTCAAGTTGTATTTTACCAAATTGGGGAATTGTAAATATTCCTTTATTTTCTTCTAATCGCATTGAATGTTTGCTATCCTATATTATCTATAGTAAATTTTATATTTCGATATTGTATTCTCCATTAATCTAGACGAATAAATTCGACAAAAAATTGACATGCTTTGTTCACTATATCAAAAAAAAGAAGCTATTCTCTTTTATTATTAAAATTATGATATATGATGTAAATATTTCTACAGTTGTAAATTCTCTAGTTATTGACAGACAAAAGTGGATTTAGTATACTAATTAGGTACTCTAAATTAAATTCCTATTCTATACTAGAGGCAGTAACTTAAATTCCTAACCGATATTAATAGGTTATAGGTTCCACTTCAATAAGATAATTGATAATTGAAAACCAATCCCTTTTTTCTTATTGGAAAAGTCTAAATCCCCTATTAGACCTGGGGACTATAAATTGGTTATACGGCATATCCGAGTGATAAACAAGAATACGTGAAATACCTTACATATCATCCTCGATAAATAAAGCAAAATATCTTTTTCCCTTAGGATATAACTAGATATGGGGATGGCGACATAGCCAAGTGGTAAGGCAGGGGACTGCAAATCCTCGATCCCCAGTTCAAATCTGGGTGTCGCCTTGGTAGTCTAAACAAATAGAAAAGTCTCTATTTCTATCCATGTCTTTTGGAGACAACTTGTGTAGCTTCAGGTGCTATTGCTAATAATAGCAAATAAAATTCAATTTTATCGTTAATGCCTGATCTGATAGGTAGTTTATATTTCTAGTAATTAGTTTTTGAGAAGCCTCTACTATCGACTCATCCTTTCAGAATAGGAAGGTAGAAGATTCCCACTTTGCACCATTTTGAATAGTTCCATTATCATCAAGAATCAATAATGATATTATTATTTTTTTTTTTACTTTTTTTTTTCAGTTTTTATCAAAGAGAGGGATTCGTATGGATATAGTCGGTATCGCTTGGGCTGCTCTAATGGTAGTTTTTACTTTTTCTCTTTCACTCGTAGTATGGGGTAGAAGTGGAATTTAATAGAATTTGAATAGTCCTTCTGTTTTTAATCGTTCTGTTCAAAACAAATAAACAATGATAATGATTATTACGATGATTAAATCATTACTATCATTAATTATTTGATTTGATCTATCGTTAAATTATCAACGAGATGATTAATAATATCAAATTGATCATGTTATAGTATAAAATTCTACTTCATATTTTTAAAATATGAAGTAGAATTTTATATAGCGAATCATACTATTTTTCACTATACATTTGTTTACAGATGTTAAAGCATATGGAGCATTATTGCTCTGTCTTTTCCATATCAAATTTTTGCCTTTACAATTGACAATTTTTTATATTACTATGGAATAGTAAACAATGCGTATTCGTATTATCAATATTTTTTGAGATATTAAAAAAATATTGATAACACCTATGTTTTTATTTACAATCAATTTTTTTACATCAATTTTTCCAGAGATATGGAAGAAATTATGTCTAGTTCCCAACAAATTAGAATTATAATTTAGATCTACTTATCCAAAATCTGTATATAAGTGGTACAAACGACAATTTCTTTTTTCTTTTGTAATTAGTAATTACTTCTTCTCAAAAAAAAAAGTATACTAACCGCTATTACTTTTTTATAGTAACGATTTAGACTAATTCTAGATTCTAAGTAGTCACTCTAGTTCACTTTGAGGCTTCGTTTGTGCGTAAATGACGATTAGAAAAGCAGTGGGCACTGCAATGAATAATAGAATAGCAATAAATGCAAGGTTATTTACTTCCATGATTGATTTTCGCTTCGTTTTAAAATAACTCGAGATTTGATCTCATAGAGTATCTCTTTTTTTATGTTAATGTCTATTATATATTAGAAGAGGATCCTAGAAATAGCCAAAAAGGGTCTAGTAAAAAATTGATGAGCAAACAAAAATATGAGAGATGAACGCAGAGCGTAAATCTATACACGGTATTCTTCCTAACACAGATCTATCTTACTACGATACCCCCCTTTTTTTTTTTTCTCAAGGAAAAAAAGATTGCGGATCTAATAATTCGGCGAATCCACACACACAAATGTGTATGTGTAAAAAAAGATATTTTCCTTTTTTTCTCTTGTTTGGGGTAGGAATCGCTCAAACAATTGTTCAATTTATTGAATCGGGACTGACGGGGCTCGAACCCGCAACTTCCGTCTTGACAGGGCGGTACTCTAACCAATTGAACTACAATCCCACTAGGTACAGTTTATTGACTAAACTGTCATAAAAAAAAACTGTGCCGTGTGCCGGGTCGTATTTTTGAAAACTTTTATCTTTCAAATTTATATTATATATCAAAAGTATCTGTTCGTTGCGATTCTTTCTCTATTACAGTATAGGATTAGAGGGTAGGGGATTCAAAAACCAATTACCTTTCTTATCTGATAGATAAATATCTATCTCAATCTATCAAGTTGGTATTGGGCCGAGCTGGATTTGAACCAGCGTAGGCATATTGCCAACGAATTTACAGTCCGTCCCCATTAGCCACTCGGGCATCGACCCAGGAAAAAAATGGGAAGTTGATTATAGTACCTAATTAGGTACTATAATGACTTTCCTAGCCTACCTAGTACCCCTAGGGGAAATCGAATCCCCGTTGCCTCCTTGAAAGAGAGATGTCCTGGGCCACTAGACGATAGGGGCTATTGTTATAATATTCAAATCCCTAGGAATTTGTCAATATAAAAGAATCTTTCTTCATATTTCATTATTTAATATTCTTCTTGTGTTGTCAGAATCGACAATAGAACTATATTCAATTAATTTAGTTCTATTATTCACCCCATTATTTGGCATCTATCGAATATGTTAATAGACTTCTCCATTGGTAATGAAATGGTCAAAAGCCCTTTTAACTCAGGGGTAGAGTAACGCCATGGTAAGGCGTAAGTCATCGGTTCAAGCCCGATAAAGGGCTCAATAAAGCCCAGTTGTTATTTTTAACATTTATTTGATTAAGACAAAAAAGCTGCAATTGCAATTATACCTCTTTTTGTTATCACGGAATAGAACATGTTAATATAATTGAGGACAACTAACATATAGTTCTATAATTTAGATAGAACTTTTTTTCTTATATCTCGCTACTAATAAGACGAGAAATAGTATAAGATTAGGCATAATCTACTTCACTTTCGTATTTTTCATTGAAGAATTACTAATGGAAATTAGTACGTATTACTTTAAAACTAAATGAAAACTCAATAAAAATGAGAAGTAAGTGAACCTAACCCATTGACTGATTAATCATATAAGTTATTCTTATATTGAAAATTGAGGTAGATTTTGAAAGTGAACCTTCAATCAATTGAAATTATTCGAATACTCTCATATTTGGTTGTTAATTGGATATTCTGTCGAATTGAAAAGCATAATTCGATTATGATGTACCAAACATTCTTACTATATTTGTACAAGACATTTTATCTCGGTCATTCTACCAGTAGAAAATAGATTGGAATTGAGATAAAAAAAAGAGAAGAAAAAAATGAAATAGAAACAACTTCGAATTATCATGCATTTACTATTCACTATATATAAGTAATTCGGTTTCAATATCAAATCCGTGCCAATAAGGAATCTTCGAAACCCGATTTATTGAAAGGGATGATGGATGAAAAATTGTCCATAAATATTTCAATGTAAAACAGTGTATACCCTTTGATTCTATCGAATAGGGTGTTCGGAAAAGGTTGAAATAGTGAAATAGGAGGATTACTATGACTATAGCTCTTGGAAAGTCTTCCAAAGAGGAACAAACTTTATTTGATATTATGGATGACTGGCTACGCAGAGACCGTTTTGTTTTTGTGGGTTGGTCCGGTTTATTGCTTTTTCCTTGTGCTTATTTTGCACTAGGCGGATGGTTCACGGGCACAACTTTTGTGACTTCGTGGTATACTCACGGATTGGCCAGCTCCTATTTGGAAGGTTGTAATTTTTTAACTGCTGCAGTTTCTACGCCTGCTAATAGTTTGGCACATTCTTTGCTGCTATTATGGGGTCCTGAAGCACAAGGAGATTTTACTCGCTGGTGTCAGTTAGGTGGTCTATGGACTTTCGTTGCTCTTCATGGTGCTTTTGGTCTAATAGGCTTTATGTTACGCCAATTTGAACTTGCTCGATCTGTGCAATTACGACCTTATAATGCAATTGCGTTCTCTGCTCCGATTGCTGTTTTTGTTTCCGTATTCTTGATCTATCCATTAGGTCAATCTGGTTGGTTTTTTGCGCCTAGTTTTGGCGTAGCAGCTATTTTCCGATTTATCCTCTTTTTTCAAGGTTTTCATAATTGGACCTTGAATCCATTTCATATGATGGGAGTTGCCGGAGTATTGGGTGCTGCTCTTCTATGTGCTATTCACGGTGCTACCGTAGAAAATACTTTATTTGAAGACGGTGATGGTGCAAATACATTCCGTGCTTTTAACCCAACTCAAGCCGAAGAGACTTATTCTATGGTCACTGCGAACCGTTTCTGGTCCCAAATTTTTGGGGTTGCTTTTTCCAATAAACGTTGGTTACATTTCTTCATGTTATTTGTGCCAGTGACCGGTTTATGGATGAGTGCCATTGGAGTAGTTGGCCTAGCTCTAAACTTACGTGCTTATGATTTTGTTTCCCAGGAGATTCGTGCAGCAGAAGATCCTGAATTTGAGACTTTTTATACAAAAAATATTCTTTTGAACGAAGGTATTCGTGCTTGGATGGCGGCTCAGGATCAGCCTCATGAAAATCTTATATTCCCTGAGGAGGTTCTACCCCGTGGAAACGCTCTTTAATGGAACTCTAACTTTAGCTGGTCGTGACCAAGAAACCACTGGTTTCGCTTGGTGGGCTGGTAATGCTCGACTTATTAATTTGTCAGGCAAATTACTTGGAGCTCATGTGGCTCATGCCGGATTAATTGTATTCTGGGCTGGAGCAATGAATTTATTTGAGGTGGCTCATTTTGTACCAGAAAAACCTATGTATGAACAAGGATTGATTTTACTTCCCCATCTAGCTACTCTAGGATGGGGAGTCGGTCCTGGTGGGGAAATTGTGGACACTTTTCCCTATTTTGTATCCGGGGTACTTCACTTAATTTCTTCTGCAGTTTTAGGCTTCGGTGGTATTTATCACGCACTAATTGGACCCGAAACTTTAGAAGAATCTTTTCCATTTTTTGGTTATGTATGGAAAGATAGGAACAAAATGACCACAATTTTAGGTATTCACCTAATCTTGCTAGGTGTTGGTGCTTTTCTCCTAGTGTTTAAGGCTTTGTATTTTGGTGGCATATATGATACCTGGGCTCCCGGCGGTGGAGATATAAGAAAAATTACGAACCTTACGCTTAACCCAAGTACTATATTTGGTTATTTACTAAAATCCCCTTTTGGAGGGGAGGGATGGATTGTTAGTGTGGACAATCTAGAAGATCTAATTGGAGGACATGTGTGGTTAGGTTCCATTTGTATCTTCGGTGGTATCTGGCACATCTTAACAAAACCTTTTGCGTGGGCTCGCCGTGCGTTTGTATGGTCCGGAGAAGCTTACTTATCTTATAGTTTGGCAGCTCTCTCTGTCTTTGGTGTCATTGCTTGTTGTTTTGTTTGGTTTAACAATACAGCTTATCCCAGTGAATTCTATGGACCTACCGGTCCAGAGGCCTCTCAAGCACAAGCATTTACTTTTCTAGTTAGAGACCAGCGTCTTGGAGCTAGTGTGGGGTCTGCCCAAGGGCCCACTGGTTTAGGTAAATATCTTATGCGTTCTCCTACTGGAGAAATTATTTTTGGAGGGGAAACGATGCGTTTTTGGGATCTTCGTGCTCCCTGGTTGGAACCTTTAAGAGGTCCTAATGGTTTGGACCTGAGTAAGCTGAAAAAAGACATACAACCTTGGCAAGAACGACGTTCAGCAGAATATATGACTCATGCTCCTTTAGGTTCTTTAAATTCTGTGGGTGGTGTAGCTACCGAAATTAATGCGGTCAATTATGTCTCACCTCGAAGTTGGTTAGCCACTTCTCATTTTGTTCTAGGATTTTTCTTTTTCGTAGGTCATTTGTGGCATGCAGGAAGAGCTCGTGCAGCTGCAGCAGGATTTGAGAAAGGAATTGATCGTGATTTTGAACCTGTTCTTTCCATGACCCCTCTTAATTAAACCAGAGATAAAACTATAAATATCTAATTTCTTTTTAGATTATTAGAAAGATAGTTATGTCCTTTGCCATTCATTATTCTTCCAACTGAATCCTTGTTGCTCGGCTACACTATATATAGCCGAGCATTCTTTATTTGTCCTGAACTAAGTTCTAGTTCTATCTAGGACTTTTTTTTCATAAGCTAGGTTCAATTGTTCGATCAACAAAAGGAGAGAGAGGGATTCGAACCCTCGATAGTTTTTCACTATACCGGTTTTCAAGACCAGAGCCATCAACCACTCGGCCATCTCTCCCCAATGAGCATAACTCATTTTATCCCGACAGATAATATCTGTCTATAGTTATAATAGTTATATATAACTAACTATTATGATGATAAAAAGAAAATTTGCTTATTCTTTCTTTATACTCGGAATTTGAAAATTTCGATTCATTTATGATCAAATAAAAATCCGTAGTGCATTTTAATTAAAAAGAACGGATAGGGATCGAATGGTATAGCCTTTTGAATCTGTTGGAAGCTTTTAAGATTACAATCATGACTATTGCGTTCCAATCGTCTTTGTTTGCATTAATTGCAATTTCAATTCTACTAGTGATTGGTGTACCTGTCGCACTTGCCTCTCCTAATGGCTGGTCAAGTAAAAAAAATGTACTATTTTCAGGTGTATCATTATGGATTGGATTAGTCTTTTTAGTAGGTATTCTAAATTCTTTCATATCTTAAGATAGATATATTGATCTTCCTTCCTCCCCCTGGGCCTAAATTAATTCACAAAGGAATTGAATTTGCGATAAATAAAAAATCAGGTAATGAAAGTGCTCAAGGGAGAGGTTATTATTAATATGATTGATAATTGTCTATTGAAATAGAAAAATTGACCTCCATAGAATGGTAATATATGGGTATATATTATACCCATATAACGAGTCAAATGCGGGTATGGTTGAATGGTAGAATTTCTCTTTGCCAAGGAGAAGATGCGGGTTCGATTCCCGCTACCCGCCTATCTGTAGAATAGAAAGTTATCGTATTGGTTTAGTCGTATTTGTATCGTATTTATACGATACAGCCAAGATATATGAAATTTATTGTGTCTTTGCGGAGATGGGATTTGAACCCATGACTTCAAGGTTATGAGCCTTGCGAGCTACCAAACTGCTCTACTCCGCGTTATCCCTTCATATTAACCTTTCTTATAATACCATTAAAATGGGTACATCGAGCAATCCCTTGGGTATGCTATTTTCCCCCCCTTATATAGGGAGGGACTTTTCTATCATAACAATAACTTGAAAATAATTCTTTTCTTTACCCTACCAACTCGATTTTGTTACCCCAGCCAACAAACATGCGTGAGCCATTTCACGGATTATATATCCGGATAATTCAAAGTCTCTATAATTGGCTCTGGGTCTTCCAGTCTTCAAACAACGTCGGCGAAGACGCGTAGGTGCACTATTACGCGGTAGAGATTGTAATTTTCTATAAATTTCCAATTTTTCATCCAGTGATGAGACTTCGCTCATCTCTTTTTTCAAAGATTGGCGAAGCAAATTATATTTCCTTTCCAATCTTTGTTTCTTTTTCTCTCTTTGAATGAGACTTTTTCTTGCCATAATGATTCAGCTACTTTATATAAAGAATATAGATCAAATTTGAGATGGAGAAGTATTACGTGGATTACTCCTTCTTTTTATACACAGAGATTAGATTTCAAAATCTAAAAACTGTGTATAAAAAGAATTAACCGAATTTACCTGATGTAGAGGCGATTAAGAAAGCTGCATAGGTGAATATATAGCCTACAGAAAAGTGAGCTAATCCAACTAATCGTGCTTGAACAATGGAAAGAGCTACCGGCTTATCTCTCCATCGAACTAAATTAGCCAGAGGTGTGCGTTCATGAGCCCATGCAAGAGTTTCAATCAGTTCTTGCCAATATCCACGCCAAGAAATAAGAAACATAAATCCAGTAGCCCAAACAAGATGTCCAAATAAGAACATCCACGCCCAAACAGATAAACTGTTCATACCAAAAGGATTGTATCCATTAATTAGTTGTGAAGAATTTAACCAAAGATAATCTCTTAACCACCCCATTAAATAAGTGGAAGACTCATTAAATTGGGCTACATTTCCCTGCCATAAGGTTATATGTTTCCAATGCCAATAGAAAGTAACCCATCCAATGGTATTCAACATCCAGAAAACTGCTAAATAAAAAGCATCCCAGGCCGAAATATCGCAAGTACCGCCCCGTCCCGGACCATCGCAAGGAAAACTATAACCAAAATCTTTCTTATCAGGCATTAGCTTAGAACCGCGCGCATCTAAAGCACCTTTTACTAAAATCAACGTAGTCGTATGCAAACCTAGAGCAATAGCATGATGAACCAAAAAGTCTCCGGGACCAATTGTTAAGAAGAGCGAATTTTTATTATCGTTAATAGCATTCAACCAACCGGGTAACCATAAGCTTTTTCCGGCATTGAATGCTGGATCATTTGCTGAAGATAAAAGCACATCAAAGCCATATAAGGTCTTACCATGAGCAGATTGTATCCATTGAGCAAATATAGGCTCAATCAAGATTTGCTTTTCTGGAGTACCAAAAGCGAGCATAACATCGTTATGAACATAAAGTCCCAAGGTATGAAAACCTAGGAATAGACTAACCCAACTCAAATGAGATATTATGGCTTCCTTATGCTCCAACATTCTCGCCAATACATTATCCTTATTTTGTTCTGGATTATAATCTCTAATGAGAAATATAGCTCCATGAGCAAATGCCCCCGTCATAATGAATCCGGCAATGTATTGATGATGAGTATACAAAGCAGCTTGAGTAGTAAAATCTTGTGCTATGAATGCATAGGCAGGCAAAGAATACATGTGTTGAGCTACTAAAGAAGTAGCAACTCCCAAAGAAGCTAGAGCAAGACCTAATTGAAAGTGAAGAGAGTTATTGATTGTGTTGTAAAGACCCTTATGCCCGCGTCCTAATAAGCCTCCCGGAGGAACATGTGCTTCTAAAATATCTTTTATGCTGTGTCCAATCCCAAAGTTGGTTCTATACATATGACCAGCAATGAAAAACACAAATGCAATAGCTAAATGATGATGTGCGATATCAGTTAGCCACAAACTTTGAGTTTGTGGATGGAATCCCCCGAGAAGAGTTAGAATAGCAGTTCCCGCCCCTTTAGCGGTACCAAATAAATGACTGCTGGAATCAGGATTTTGAGCATAAAGATTCCACTGACCTGTAAAAAGTGGTTCCAATCCTTGGGGATGTGGTACTTTATCTAAAAAATTATCCCACCTTATGTGCTCTCCTCTTGATTCAGGAATAGCCACATGAACTAAATGCCCCGTCCAAGCCAAAGAACTGACTCCGAAGAGCCCTGATAAATGATGATTTAGACGAGACTCGGCATTTTTAAACCATGAAACACTTGGTTTCCATTGAGGTTGTAGATGCAACCAACCCGCTGTTAAAAAGAGAGCAGAAAGAAATAGCAAGAAAAGAGCTCCAGTATAAAGATCTTCATTAGTGCGTAAACCAATTGTATACCACCATTGATAAACACCGGAATAAGCAATATTGACTGGACCGGGAGCACCTCCTCGGGTAAAGGCTTCTACGGCCGGTTGACCAAAATGAGGATCCCAAATTGCATGAGCAATAGGTCTTATATGTAAGGGGTCGTGGACCCATGCTTCGAAATTGCCTTGCCAAGCTACGTGGAACAAATTACCAGAGGTCCACAGAAAAATTATAGCTAACTGACCAAAGTGAGAAGCAAAAATCTTTTGATAAAGGCGCTCTTCGGTAATATCATCATGACTCTCAAAGTCATGTGCAGTAGCAATACCAAACCAAATACGACGAGTAGTTGGGTCCTGGGCCAAGCCTTGGCTGAACTTTGGAAATCTTGATGCCATAATGCTTTATCCTCCTAGCCATTATCCTACTGCAATAATTCTTGCTAGGAAGAACGCCCATGTTGTGACAATTCCACCCAGAAGGTAATGAGCTACTCCTACAGCGCGTCCTTGAACAATACTCAAGGCTCTTGGCTGGATAGCAGGAGCAACTTTTAATTTATTATGGGCCCAAACAATAGATTCAATAAGTTCTTGCCAATATCCACGGCCACTAAATAGGAACATTAAACTAAAGGCCCAAACGAAATGAGCACCTAAGAATAAAAGACCATATGCAGATAATGAAGAACCGTAAGATTGGATTACTTGAGAAGCTTGTGCCCATAGAAAGTCACGGAGCCACCCGTTAATTGTAACGGAACTCTGCGCAAAGTTTCCTCCTGTAATATGAGTTACCACTCCCTGATCACTTATACTACCCCAAACATCGGACTGCATTTTCCAACTAAAATGAAATATTACTACCGAAATTGCATTGTACATCCAGAATAACCCTAAGAAGACATGATCCCAGGCAGATACTTGGCATGTTCCTCCTCTACCAGGCCCATCGCAAGGAAAACGAAAACCAAGATTCGCTTTATCGGGTATTAAACGAGAACTGCGAGCAAATAAAACACCTTTAAGTAATATTAATACAGTCACATGGATAGTAAATGCATGAATATGGTGCACTAGAAAATCCGCAGTTCCTAATGGAATAGGCAACAAGGCCACTTTGGCACCTACTGCTATCAAATCACCACCTCCCCAGGTTAAGCTGGTACTTGCTGTTGCATCAGGAGCTGTCAAACTGGGTGCTAAAGCATGAGTGTTTTGTATCCATTGAGCAAAGATAGGTTGTAATTGGATAGCAGTATCTGAAAACATATCTTTAGAACGTCCTAAAGCACTCATAGTATCATTATGAATATATAGACCAAAACTATGGAAACCTAAGAAAATACATACCCAGTTGAGGTGTGATACAATTGCATCACGATGTCTCAGAACACGGTCTAAAAGATTGTTGTACTGAGTAGTCGGATCATAGTCTCTTACCATAAAAATAGCTGCATGTGCAGCAGCGCCAACTATGAGAAATCCACCAATCCACATATGGTGCGTGAACAGAGATAGTTGGGTACCATAGTCAGTAGCTAGATATGGATAGGGAGGCATAGAATACATATGATGAGCTACGACAATAGTTAAAGATCCTAACATAGCTAGGTTAAGAGCTAATTGAGCATGCCATGAAGTAGTTAAGATCTCGTAAAGACCTCTATGTCCTTCCCCTGTAAATGGACCTTTATGAGCCTCCAAAATATCCTTGAGGTTATGACCAATAACCCAATTGGTTTTATACATATGACCAGCAATTAGAAAAAGAACTGCAATAGCCAAATGGTGGTGTGCAGTATCGGTCAGCCACAGACCCCCCGTTACTGGGTTGAGTCCTCCACGAAAAGTCAAAAATTCTGAATATTTCGACCAATTCAGAGTGAAAAATGGGGTCAATCCCTCAGCGAAACTGGGATAAAGTTGAGCTAAAAGCTCACGATTTAAAATAAATTCATGAGGAAGCGGTATCTCTTTAGGGTCCACTCCAGCATCTAAGAGTTGATTAATAGGTAAAGAAACGTGTATTTGGTGTCCTGCCCAAGATAGAGAGCCAAGTCCTAGTAACCCTGCTAAATGGTGGTTCAACATGGATTCTACATCTTGAAACCAAGCCAATTTTGGAGCAGCTTTGTGATAATGGAACCAACCAGCAAAAAGCATTAACGCTGCAAAAATCAATGCACCAATTGCGGTGCAGTAAAGTTGCAATTCACTAGTTATTCCGGATGCTCGCCAAATTTGGAAGAACCCAGAGGTGATTTGTATTCCTCGAAAACCTCCACCCACATCTCCATTCAAAATTTCTTGGCCTACTATCGGCCAAACTACCTGAGCACTGGGTTTAATGTGAGTAGGATCGCCTAACCATGCTTCATAATTGGAGAAACGAGCACCGTGAAAGTACATCCCACTTAGCCAAATAAATATGATGGCTAATTGACCAAAATGAGCACTAAATACTTTGCGAGAGATCTCTTCCAAATCATTGGTATGGCTATCAAAATCATGAGCATCAGCATGTAGGTTCCAGATCCAGGTGGTAGTATTGGGTCCCTTAGCTAGTGTCTTTGAGAAATGACCAGGTTTAGCCCATTTTTCAAATGAGGTTTTAACAGGATCCCTCTCCACTATGATCTTTACTTCTTCCGGTGAACGAATGGTCATTGAGTTCTCCTCTTTCCAGACGAGACATGAGAAAAAACCCGCCGAATTTTTGAAAAAAAAAAAAAGAAAAAATGACTATATATTCTAAACTCGTCCCTCTCTTTATTTCCCAGTTTAGAATTGGAGTGACTATGATACGAAAGTCGATTTGAGGCAGATCTTCAAATTTATTATGACATATCCGATAGGTGCTTAATGGACCGTTACGAGATATAAAACTTTCTCGCCCAGTGGTAAGATATGGTAAGATATATAAATATGATACAATCATTATTTTCATATCCAGATTTATTTATGCATATCTCTGGACCCATATTTATCACTTTTATGATTCAAAAGAACTTTATGAATTGATGAATCTTTCATAAATTCTATTTATGCACGATATTTACTCATATTAAAAAGATTCTTTTGAACAATCCATAGATTGTATTCTTTGTTCTATTTTCTATTTTTTCATAATGATTATGCAATAAGAGAAGCTAATTCGTTCGAATAGCATGATAAATTTCATCATCTTAACTATAGGAATCGGGAGATTTTCATTCTCGAAAACGTCCTGTAATCTTTAACCGATTTTGTGCTTCGATATAATTGCTTGGAGCAAGTGCTATAGCTTGCTTCCAATATTCAGCAGCTTGATTAAACCAAGCTTCCGCAATTTCAGGATCTCCCTGTTGAATGGCCTGTTCTCCTCGGTCGGGATAGAGTAACTTCTAAAAGTTTTCTTCCCTTAGAACCGTACTTGAGAGTTTCCTACCTCATACGGCTCAATTAACTATTAACTATTCTTTAGTCCTTGTACCCAAACTTCCAAAATAGAGTAGGTAAATACGTTCAGCTTAATCGAAAGAACAGAATGGGTCAATGACATGAGTTTCAAACTTCACTTTCGATAAATGATTAAGTTTTCTCTTTTCTCCCACCGTAAAAAGATGAAGTATTAGAAATAAAAAGGTCTACTTCAGATTATCGAGATAAAAATCTTTTTAAGAGGTAACTATCTCTATATAGAAATTTTTGAAGTAATACTTTCAAGTATTACTTCACGTCTTTAGGATCTGATGCTACACCGCTGCTCAATAACCTAGTAAATCAACTCTACTACATAAATAGATTCCTTATTTTTGCCCATGAGCAGATTTGATCGTATCAGCCCGAACTTTCAATAATTGATCTTTATGGTGCTTTCTCCATCAATTGAATTGATTTTATTTTATCCATGGACTATCCAGGCTATATTTAATTTACCCATTCATATTTGGGCTCCTATGAGGGGTATTCTTTTGGCTACAGCTGATAGAAAACCGTTGTTTTGGACGGTGCATATGTAGAAAGCCTCTTTTCTTTTCCGTACTAAACGAATTCATTCTATAGTACAGATAGCCGCACGTAATGACAGATCAAGGCCGTGTTATTAAGAGCTTGTGGTAAAGACGGGTTTCGTTCTAATGCCTGAAAATAATATTCTAAAGCCTTAGTATGTTCCCCATTACTTGTGTGGATAAGACCTATATTATACAATATATAACTTCGGTCATAGGGGTCAATTTCCGGTCGCATGGCTTCATAATAATTTTGTAAAGCTTCCGCATATTCCCCTTCCGATTGAGCTGACATTCGTTACGGTCGTTCATTCAATTGAAATGATCTCCGCTTCAAAACCGTACATGAAAATTTCACCTCATACGGCTCCTCCTTTTTTAATACAGAATAAGAAAAGAAATCAATTGACACGAAAAAAGATTTTCCTTATGATTATGAATTAGCAGGAACTAGTGTATTTCCAATGAATCTCTAGCTATCCTTCTTGCAAAGATTTATTTATTATTATATTCTAAATAATATTTTATTATTCTATTCTAAATAATAAAGTATTTTAGCTTAGCACTACAAACATAACCTCTAACAATTTCTTTGTCCTTAACGCATTGTATTTTACGGGAATTATTCACTCCAACAGTCTCCGATGGTTCTAGCGGTATCCGAAATACAAACGAGATGGATGTTTGTTGCCTCAACCATTCTAACTAGCAAAAATAAAAAAAATGTATTATATAGTCTTATTTCTTTATTATAACGAAGCATTTGTGTTGTCGATTTTAACGCGTAGTGCTTTTTCCCTTATGCACACCTATCATATAGATTTGACCATTAAAATAGATATAACCTTTCGCTTAATACTAGAATCTCAGAAGATCAAAGCATCTAAGGCTGCGTAAATCGGGGATACACGACAGAAAGAATTGTTCTATTTGTAAAACTCACCTTCACTAAACGTCAGTTTTCACTTTTAATAAATAGAATATCAAAAAAAGTAGAAAGAAAAAAAATCAAATCACACCATCTCTGTAATAGGTAAATGCCTTTTTCTCCCCTGAAGCCATTGGGATTATCCGCAATAATATATCCGCTACAATTGTGAAAGTCTTGTCGATAAAATTGTCATTTCTCTGAGATCTAGGCATAGTCAATTTATAAATTTGATAATTTCTTTCATTCCCCATACGGAAATGATTCCATGAACAAAATTATTTGCCAATGCACAATAGCATAATAAATTTCCTTACGATCGCAAATATGTAAACTGAATAAAGAAAAATTGGGAATATTTGAAAGAGTGGATTAAATTGATAGCAATCAATAAAAAAAAATTTGAGAAAATGTTTCTGTTTCGCGCTCGGTTGCTCACGACCCCAACGATCAAACGAGTAAGTAAACGGCAAATTGGCATAAAATGAAAAAATGATGATTGATTGTGTTTGTGCATACTTATTATTCTAATTATATAAGTATAGAATCTATTGAGCATATAATATAATTATGATAGAATTTGTGTCATTATGATGCAATTTGTACCATTAATTGACTTACCGATCGAAGAATTATTTTCACTAATTATAGGAAATTATTCTATAATAATTATAGAATCTATCAATAGATCTGGCTTAATTTCACAATTGGATCGGGCAATAAAAATCCTAATATTCTAAAAGTAAAAGAATCATATTAGATTGATGAAAGAAAATATCTTGAAATAAGAAGAAAAGCAACTTTGGTAAATACTCTTCTGTCTGTCTTTATTCAAAAAGACTTGACTTATGCAAAAGTCAGTTATCTCATTTTTTTTTTTTTGCATGAATTAGAAAAAAAAAACAAAAACTTGTTGTTTTCATTTTGTCGACAAATTAAAGGTGTAGGAAAGATGGCTGAGCGGTTCAAGGCGTAGCATTGGAACTGCTATGTAGGCTTCTGTTTACCGGGGGTTCGAATCCCTCTCTTTCCGTATATTTGTATTCTTTTTTGCATCGTTTTATCATTAATCTAAACCCGATAGGATGGTTTCATTTTCCCACAATCTCCTTCCATTTCGGGGTAGAGAAAAAAATATTGAAAAAAAAAAAATATTTATTCAATGACAATAACATTGTCATGTAACATACAGAGGAACAAATGTGCAGAAATCCTTTCTTTTCATTCCCTTTAAATTGGGAATAATTTAAACTCGACGGGAATAGTATTCTACGACCAATAATTCATTAATCTTCAAACCGATACGCTTATTATCTATTATTTTTTTTACTAATCCACTATACTGTGACTTTTGTTTAATCCGATTTAAATGGGGGGGCACCCTCATTTTATCCTTTTGAGAAATCTCTATATTTTTCTTCATTATATTTCTCAATCCTTGTTTCTCTTTTATAGAAATTAAATCTTGGGGTTTGCAACGGTAACTTGGTATATCTACTATACGACCATTGACCAGGATATGCCTATGGTTGACTAATTGTCTGGCTTCAGGAATAGTAAGCGCCATACCCAATCGAAAAAGGATATTATCCAAGCGCATTTCCAGTAATTGTAATAGAACCTGACCTGTTGATCCCTTGGCTCTTCTAGCAATACGAACATATTGAAGTAATTGGCGCTCTGGAAGTCCATAATGAAAACGTAATCTTTGTTTTTCTTTTAGACGTACAGGATATTTAGAAGATTTAAGAGGTTTAGAATGTTTTTTTTTTATAGGCTTTTGAATTCTGTTGGGTGTTTTCTTACTTAGTCCTGGTAAAGTTTTGAGACGATTTATTATTTTTAAACGAGGTCCGCGATAACGGGACATAAAAAACTCCTTATTTCAAGAAATGACATAAATTAATGTTGGAAAGAAGAATAATATAAACAGCACGAATATTGGAATGATTTTCTATACGGAGAGAGAAACAAATTCTCTTCAATTTGAAAATCAAAATATTGTAGAGAGAAAAAATAAGATATGTTTCAATCATTGTGTTTCTAGTTGAAACGAATCATGCCACGACAGACCCGGCGGACCGACGATACGAAAAGTAAGAGTCTTTTCCTTATTTCATAGATTTTAACGATCTATGGTTTATAATGGTAAGAAGTGGAAAGAATAAGAACGAGCCAGCTATCGGGATCGAACCGATGACCATCGCATTACAAGTGCGACGCTCTCACCTCTGAGCTAAGCAGGCTCATATGTATGCAGTATCACATGCTTATTGGCTGAAAAGATCTCTTCGAAATCGCTATAATTCTAGCGAATCGAATTATAATAATGCAATTCAGACTCAAATGAAACATTGCATCAATTTATCTTAATGGATTATTATAAAACAATAATGGGACGTGGCCAAGCGGTAAGGCAGCAGGTTTTGGTCCTGTTATTTCGAAGGTTCGAATCCTTCCGTCCCAGGTGGAACAGTATTATTGAATTGAAAAAAGACTTATAGAAGGGAAATATGATTTCGATAAGATTCTAAGTAGAGAAAGGTATATTTTTGCGGTGTAGGATGGGACGATAATAACATTGCATCAAAAATGCAGAAATAATGCTCATGCAAATGAAATAATTGATGGGATGCAATTATTGTTTTATGATTTCGTTCTACAAGAAGGGGATATGGCGGAATCGGTAGACGCTACGGACTTAAATTTTTTGAGCCTTGGTATAGAAACTTACCAAGTGATAGCATCCAAATCCAGGGAACCCTGGGATATTTTGAATGGGCAATCCTGAGCCAAATCCGATTTCTAGAGACAATAGTTTCCTTTCCGAGAACGGGATAGGTGCAGAGACTCAACGGAAGCTATTCTAACGAATCAACATAATTTGGATTGGATACAATCCATTTTTGGAAGTAATTAATTGTACGAGGATAAAGATAGAGCCCAATTCTACATGTCAATGTCAACAACAATGAAAATTGGAGTAGGAGGAAAATCCGTTGGTTTTATAGATCGTGAGGGTTCGAGTCCCTCTATCCCCAGGTTATCTGTTTTATTTTCGATTTGTTAAGTGTCTTAGAACATAAGAAGTTTTAATTGTATGACCAATGTCTGCTTCTCTTCTATATACATCTTTGTATATAACTGTATATAACATACACAAATAATACACAATATATATATATATTGTGTATTATTTATTGTTATTGTATAAATGATGTTTTTAGTTGTATCGTTGCTTCTACTCGTTCAAATGCTGTCTTTTACCCTTTTTGCTAGTTGACAGGAGTTTGGTTACTGTGCTAGTATGATGCACAGGGGAACAGCCGGGATAGCTCAGTTGGTAGAGCAGAGGACTGAAAATCCTTGTGTCACCAGTTCAAATCTGGTTTCTGGCATATACACTTTGTATAAGTATGAAATTTGTATAAGTATGAAAAAGGATACCTTATTCTTATTCTATAATTTATTGTACAATAGAATATAAAAAATATTGATTATTTACGAATAGTCATCAGTAATTCTATGTTATTGAATTGATAGGGAGTTCGTCCAAGTTATTTCAAAGGGGATAAAAACTACTTGAAATAACTCGAACTAGAGAGCGATTTTCTCTATTTCATTCGTATTAATGTCTTCTCATAAAGATAGAAATAACTAGAAACTATTATATAGTTATAGTTTCCAATTCTTCTGGAAGATTCTATTAAAATGAAAGAAATGATTTTGATAAATAGAAAGATTGAGAAAAAATAGCTTCCACCTTAGCACTATATAAAAATAGGACTAGATCGGGGTAAAGACCAATACCTATGATTGGTAGAAAGAGACAGATCAAAATAAAAAGTTCGCGTGGTCCCGAATCTTTAAAATAAGGATTTGGGATATTAAAATCCTTATATCCATAAAACATTCGACGTAACATGGATAACAAATAAATGGGAGTTAATATCATTCCAATTGCCGCTATTGCAGTAATAATGATCCGAAAGGTCGAAGAATAATTATGATTAGTAATTATGCTCAAAAATATCATAAATTCTGCTACAAAACCACTCATTCCTGGCAATGCAAGAGAAGCCATTGAAAAGCTACTGAACATAGTAAAGATTTTAGGAATTGATATAGCGATTCCTCCCATTTCATCAAGAAAAAGAGTACGTATCCTATCATAACTTGTTCCTACTAAGAAAAAAAGTGCAGCGCCAATTAATCCATGAGAAATCATTTGCAAAATGGCTCCATTGAGACCTGTATACGTCATGGAACCAATTCCTATAATTACAAAACCCATATGAGATATTGATGAATAGGCTATCCTTCTTTTCAAATTGCGTTGACCCATAGAAGTTAGAGCTGCATAGATAATTTGCACTGCTCCTATGATAATCAACCACGGTGAAAACAAAGAATGAGCATGAGGTAACAATTCCATATTGATCCGAATCAACCCATATCCTCCCATTTTCAATAGAACTCCGGCCAAAAGCATACATGTACTATAATGTGCTTCCCCATGAGTATCCGGTAACCAGGTATGTAAAGGGAAGATTGGTAATTTTATTGCATAAGCGATCAAAAACCCTAAATAGAATAGCATTTCAAGTGTGATGGGATAATCTTTTTTAGCTAATAATTCGAAATCGAATGCTGGTCCATGAGATCCATAGAGACCCATACTTAAAGCTCCCATTAAAATAAAAATGGAACCACCCGCAGTATACAAAAGAAATTTTGTGGCTGAATAGAGACGTCTTTTTCCCCCCCACATGCATAAAAGTAAGTACACAGGAATTAGTTCCAACTCCCACATGAGAAAGAAAAGAAGAATATCTCGAGAAGCAAATAATCCCAATTGTCCGCTGTACATTGCCAACATCAAGAAATAGAATAATCGCGGATTTCGAGTAACTGGCCAAGCAGCTAAAGTAGCTAAAGTAGTTATAAATCCCGTTAATAAAATAAGCCCAATGGAAAATCCATCAATTCCCAGTTTCCAATGAAAATGAATAAGGTTTATCCAGTTATAATCCTCTTCCAATTGGATTAATGAATTATCAAAATGATAATGATAACGGAATATATAGGTCATTAAAAGAAGATCTAATAAGCAAATACCTAGGGTATACCATCGAATCATTTTATTTCCTTTATGGGGAAATAAAGGGATTAATAACCCCGCAGATATGGGCAAAATAACAATTATTGTTAACCAAGGTAAATTACTCATAATGAAGAGAAAAGAGACTTTCTATATCAAAACCCATGCCTTCATTTTTGGGTCGAATATGGGTTTTGATCAGTGAAAGAGGAAAAGGAGAATGAAAAATATGTATGGGACTAACTCTTTTTCTTTTTTGATGGATCAGTAAGCTAGACCCATACTGCGCGTTGTTTCATGCCATAAATAAACACGTACACTTAAAAAATCCGTTGGACAAGCCGATTCACACCTCTTACAACCTACGCAGTCTTCTGTTCTTGGAGCAGAAGCAATTTGCTTAGCTTTACATCCTTCCCAAGGTATCATTTCTAATACATCTGTGGGACACGCTCGTACACACTGGGTACAACCAATACATGTATCATAAATTTTGACTGAATGTGCCATTGAATCTAAGAACTCCATTAGTAGAAAAAGTGTTTCATTGAATAAGATTTTTTTAATATATAGCCAGTGATGATATATTATGAATATCAAGCAAATCAATAATTGTATTATCGGTGATATAATGAGTAGATTCGGATTCTATCTTTTTGCTTTATAAAACATTTTACCCAATCTGGTCTTAAACAGATCATTTGGATAATGAGTTAAAATATGAATTATGCTCTTGATTGATTTTAGAAAAAAATCCTTCTATAAACTATAACTATAAATAAAGGATTTAGATCTATTTTTAGGGAGACAAACCTAGTATCTATTTGAATAGAAATAGATATACAAATTATTTTTCATATGGAAGGAGATCTTTATTACCATTTTGACAAATTAAATTGATCGATACGAGTTGATTTTCTGTTACGATATATTGCCAGAACAATAGCTAATCCAATAGCTGCTTCAGCAGCAGCAATAGCTATAACAAAGATCGAAAAGATATCCCCCTTTACTTGCCTACTATCAAAAAAATAGGAGAATGTTACTAGGTTTAAATTAACTGCATTGAGTATTAGCTCAAGACACATAAGTGCTTTAACCATGTTTCGACTTGTTACTAGCCCATAAATACCGATAGAGAATAAATAAGCACCTAAAAGAAGCGCATGTTCGAGCATAATAGAGGAATTCTTCATACCTTGATCTCTTCAGATACAAACAAAAGTGGTAGTTTCTAATTTACATGACACGATCTATGAAGATAAAACAGCGTATTTATGCCGCTGCCGCACGAGAGCTTTCATTTTCAAACTGTTTCTTCTCGACGAGCTATAGTAATGGCTCCTATAAGAGCAATTAGAAGAATTAGAGAAATAAGTTCGAATGGAAGGAAAAAATCAGTGGATAAATGAGCCCCAATACGTTGAATATTGTTCGTTAAATCTCGTTCTAACATTTGATCTGATTTTTGAGTCAGAAATATTCCGAACCATGATATGTTCAAGATAATAGTAATTAGTGAACAAAAAAGACTTGTACAAACTATTGAAGTAATGCTATCTCCGATAGTCCAGGGAGCGGCATAATTGGGATATTTTGGATTATTTATCAACATCACAGCAAATAGAATCAAAATATTAACAGCTCCTATGTAGATCAGGATTTGTGCAACAGCTACGAAATCCGCGTTCAGTATAATATAGAAAAAAGATATACAAATTAGAACTAACCCCAATGAAAGAGCGGAATAAATTATATTAGTAAGTAATACTACTCCTATACCTCCTAATAGAAGACTTAGCGTTAGAGGAGCCAACAAAAGAATATCAGATATAGATTCAGGTCGATTCATTATGTGTACAATAACTTTGAATATTATTTCCTCCCATTCACTAAATAAAAAGTTAGCCCATTTACCTATATGCTATACTGGATTTGTAATTTCATTTGATATGGGCACTGATTAATTAATCTATAGCTCAATAATCGATTTCGATCAATCATACATCTGACATTATTAATGGAATGTCAATAGAATTATTTATTCCTGATTTGAGAAATCTTTTTTTTTTTTAGGTGCTCTTTAATCGGAGCTCAATCTGAATAATCGTAGAAATGATTTGATCATAAAATTTGTCCATAGTTTCTTCAGACATACTAAGTTAGTTAATATGCTTAGCTCGGAATTGTTTGAATTGTTAAATCTTCAACAACGGATATTGGTAAACGTCCTAAAGCAATGTGATCATAATTTAATTCATGACGATCATAGGTCGAAAGTTCATATTCTTCAGTCATCGCTAGACAATTTGTGGGGCAATATTCCACGCAATTTCCACAAAAGATACAAATTCCAAAATCAATACTATAATTTTCCAATCGTTTTTTCCCCATATCTATTCCGACTTTCCAATCCACAACAGGTAGATTGATCGGGCATACACGGACGCATACTTCACAAGCAATACATTTATCAAATTCAAAGTGGATCCTCCCGCGAAATCGTTCTGATGGGATCCATTTTTCATAGGGATATTGAATAGTAATAGGTAAACGATTCATGTGATATAAGGTAACCATAAAACCTTGCCCAATGTATCTCGCAGCCTGTATTGCTTGTTCACTATAATTCATAAACCCAGTTACCATGGAGAACATGTGTAAAATCTCCTCGAATAATCATAGAAATTTCTTTCTCTTCATAGATTTGATCTATCAAATTTGGATATATTGCAAAATTGATAAGAATCTCTTCACGAAGAAAAAAGAGTTAGTTATATTAGTTATAAAAAAATAAGTTGGAAAGAGGCTGTTAGTAAAAAATTACCCAAAGCAATAGGTAAAAGAAATTTCCACCCAAGATCCAATAATTGGTCCATTCTTATCCTAGGCAAGGTCCATCTTGCCGTGATAGAAATAAATAAGAACAGATAGGCTTTAGCTAATATAATGAGGATCCCAATTGTTATATTAACGACCCCGCTAATTCCAGAAATAGAATCCCATTCAAAATGTTCCAGAATGGGTATGAATGGAATTGAAAAGTTCCACCCGCCCAAGTAAAGAACTGTTACAAAGAATGAAGAAGCTAATAGATTTAGATAAGAAGCAACGTAAAATAAACCAAATTTGATACCCGAATATTCAGTTTGATAACCCGCTACCAATTCTTCTTCCGCTTCTGGTAAATCAAAGGGCAATCTTTCACATTCTGCCAGAGATGAGATGAAAAAAGCTAAAAACCCTATAGGCTGACGCCACAAATTCCATCCTAAAAAACCATATCTGCACTGTGCTTCAACTATATCAATTGTACTTGAACTATTCGATAATTATAGTCGACAGAAACATCACTGTTTTCATCTCTATTCCAAAACCGTACGTGAAACTTTCACTTCATACGGCTTCTCAATGGTCATTAAAAAATAAAGAACACAATAAAAAAAAGCACCAGATCATACATAAATTGAACCAATGAGATTCCGTCTGCTACAAATAATAGGAGCTTTTGAACCTATCTTAACCTTCAGTATTTTTTTTTTGCGAGAGAAAGAAAACTGTGTTAAAGGATTACTTCGTTCTGGATAGCCATTTTTTTAAGTAGATAGAAACATATTGTAGATCGGGGTTCTGGGGAAGTACTACTTGATCATCCCTACCAATGTCAAGTCCTTATTGTTATCCCATTTCTATGGAAATATCTTTGGTCTAGATATCAGTTTCTTTTGTTTTTTTCACTAATCTTTTTTATATCTTGGTGTTTCTCACCATCTACCTTTGCTCGATTTTGAGTATATAATGACGGTAACTTCATACTTTTATACTTTGCCTCCCCGCTATTGGGTCCCAATGACTAATATATGAACTGGGGCACACAGTTTTCACTGATTGTGCATGCTCTCACTCTTATACATGGGGGATGGGACTTAATCATCTTACTGCAAGATTTGTAAACTGTTTGATCTCACCCATATGACTATCTAGTTTTTTGATCGGAATATTCATCCCATTAACTTCTGTTTTTCCCTCTTTTTATAACTAAAAAAGGGAAAAATGAATCTCATATTCCAACGAATCACACGTAGAGATATAGATAACACACATAAAGCTAAAGGAATTTCGTAACTAATAGCTTGAGCAGCAGCTCGGAGACCACCTAAAAAAGAATATTTATTATTGGATGCATATCCTGCTATAAGCAGTCCAAGGGGAGCAATACTTGAAATTGCAATCCAAAAAAAAACGCCTATACTAAGATCAATTAAAACAATGTGGCGACCAAAGGGAATTACTAAATAGCCTAAAAAAATAGGTATCAACACTACCGCTGGTCCAATACTAAATAACCAAATATCCCCCCTAGATGGGATAATATCCTCTTTTAGCAGTAGTTTTATTCCATCCGTTAAAGCTTGAATAATTCCCAAAGGACCGGCGTATTCAGGTCCAATGCGTTGTTGTATTCCCGCAGATATTTTTCTTTCGAGCCATACAATAACTAATACTCCTATCGTAATTCCCAATAGAAGGATAATTATTCCAATTAGAATCCATATAAGACTATATATTTCTTTTGAAAATCCCAATCGAGAAAATAAATTGATAGCTTGTTCTTCGAGATCTGCTATATTAATCACCATTTTAACGATCAACCTCTCCCATAATGATATCTATACTACCCAAAGTCGTCATGATATCGGCTAATTTCATCCTTTTAACCAGTTGAGGAGGAATCTGCAAATTAATAAAACCAGGTGGTCGGATTTTCCATCTCCAGGGAAAAATGTTATCATCTCCTATAAAAAAAATTCCTAATTCCCCCTTGGGAGCTTCTACTCTCACGTAATGTTCTTGTTTTGATAACTCAAAAGTAGGGGAAGGTTTTTTACTGATAAATCGAGATTCAAAATCGTTCCATTTCGAATCTTTTCTCTTATTTAAACGTCGAACCTCTAAATTCTCATAGGGACCTCCCGGAATTATTTCTAGGGCCTGTCTAATTATTTTTATAGATTCTTTCATTTCTCCGATTCGAAGCAAATAACGAGCTAATGAATCTCCTTCTTTTTGCCATTGGATTTCCCAATCCAATTCATCATAACATTCATAATGATCCACTTTACGAAGATCCCATTGGATTCCGGAAGCTCGTAGCATGGGTCCTGATAAACTCCAATCTATTGCTTCTTCTCTACTAATAATGCCTACTCCCTCAACTCGTCTCAAAAAGATAGGATTGCGTGTAATAAGTCTTTCATATTCGGTCACTTTTGGAAAGAAATAATAGCAAAAATCGAAGCATTTATCTACCCAACCGTAGGGTAAATCTACAGCTACTCCTCCAATACGGAAATAATTATGCATCATTCGCATGCCCGTGGCAGCTTCAAATAAATCATATATCATTTCCCTCTCTCTTAAAATATAAAAGAAAGGAGTCTGCGCACCAATATCAGCCATGAAAGGTCCAAGCCATAACAAATGAGAAGCTATACGACTTAACTCTAGCATAATCATTCTAATATAGCTAGCCCTTTTAGGTATTTGAATATTTTCCAATTTTTCTGGTGCATTAACCGTTACCGCCTCTGTGAACATAGTAGCTAAATAATCCCATCGTGTTACATAGGGGAGATATTGCACAATTGTTCGGTTCTCAGCAATTTTTTCCATACCTCTATGTAAATAACCTAATATAGGTTCACAATCAATAACATCTTCACCATCTAGAGTAACAATAAGTCGAAGAACACCATGCATTGATGGATGATGAGGACCCATACTTACCATCATGAGGTCTTTCTCCCTAGCAACCATAATCATAACTCTTTCCCGGTTAAAAAAATCAATGAGAACAAAAAAAAAGAATGACTCATTAGGATTCGGAATTTAATAAAACATAATTCATAATTTTTGAAAATGAAAATTTCATTCAAATCAAAATTAACGCAGTCCACGAATATCTAATTGATCGATTAAACGTTTGTAACGAAGTCTATCTTTTTTGAACAGATAAATCAGAAGTCGTTTACGTTTACCCACAATTTTCCACAAACCTCTTTGGGACGAGTAGTCTCTTCCGTGCAGGTCCAAATGTTCAGTAAGTTTTTGAATTCGACTGGTTAAATAATATACTTGAGATTCAACAGATCCTCTTTGTTCTCTAGGAATCAAAGAGGGGCGAACAGACAAATTTTTGATCATAAAAAAATATTCCGAAGTTCAATATTATTTGATTAATTTAATTTAGAGTAAGAAAAAAGAATGAGATCCATTTCTTTTTGTTCATGGTCTATATATGTTTCGATCGAATGAATTTCTCTTCGGCAGAAATAAAATGCAACTTTCGTAGAATAAAGTTACCATACCAGCAAGATTTAATGTCAGAGTTTATCCGGGATTATTAAAAAGAATGATACACTCTCGTTTTCCATTGAGAAAGGAAAAAAGGGATGACGGAATGATTAATAAATTCCCATATTTAAAGGTCAGAGAGAAGAGCTATAGTAGATTATAGAACCATGTCCCTTCAGTTTTCCAAGTACCTCCAAGAGACCCTAGAGATTCCCATTGCTCCTCTCTACGGTCTTGGAGGATGTACTATAGTTATACCATTTCCTCTAATTTATTCATTATTTTCGGAATCTTCTCCATCTACTAAGGGAGGAAGAAAACCCTTGGGCTTTTTTCCCATTAGTAGTTCTCTCGGTATGTTCGGTCTTGGTCCCGTTATTATCATCCCATCCTTCTCACCGAAGAAAAACTCTCTTAAAGAAGAATAACTCGTAACATAAGAAAGAGCTTTTCTTGCGTCCGAATTTGCTTTTTTCCTCCAAACCTTGTTACGATGTTGTTTTTTGGATTTAGAAGTGCGTTTTTTTGGTACAGCCATAATCTTTTTAATAGTTCAATTTTATTTAGAAAAAATAGAAAATTTTTGAATATTATATACATATAATATTATATACATATATATAATATATGTTTTTTTTTTGTATTATACTCTATTTTTAATTTTGTAAACTTCTTATATATCTTTCAGTTAAATTCATTGTTTATAGTCTAGTTCCATTTTATTGAGAAAAATATGATAGAATATTCTATCATATTTTTATTGCATTTTGTTATTATAGACTATTTACTAATAAGAAGAGATCCACGATGCAAATTGATAACAATTAATAAATTCTTACATACACTTACATACATATATCGAATTTTTAGTAAATGAAAACTATGTCATTTTAACATATTCAATTATTTCTCATATCAATAATATAGAATTGGTTTCATTTTCTATTCAATTCTATTCTTAATACTACTATTAATCTACAATACAATGAAAAAATTGAATTCTAAATTAAGAATGTGTGTGTACATAACCTCAGGACCTAAACTGAAAAAGAGTTCCTTCTTGCTCATCTTACAAATATTTGATTAGTATCAGTATTGACCAATGCAAATTCAAATTCTTTTGCAGAAAAAAGATAAAAAAAGTAAAAATGAAATATGAAATCGATAGGATTGCATCCCATATTCTATCGTTCTTCTTTATTCATGATCTATCGTTTTTATTTTATTCTCTTCAGGGTCTAGTGGATTGGAAACCAAGAATGTGGAATATCAAAATATTGATAATAATTATTTAATCTTCCTATGGAATTTATATACAAATATGCTCGGGTCGTGCCTTTCCTTCCGCTTTCAGCTTCTGTACCAATCGGATTAGGATCCTTTTTTTTTCCAGGAGCAACTAAGAGTGTTCGCCGTACATGGGCTCTTATTAGCATTTTTCTGTTAAGTGTAGCTATGTTTCTTTCTTTCAATTTGTTCTTGCAACAGATTACCGGTGGTCCCATCTATCGGTATTTCTGGTCCTGGGTTATTAATAATAAGTTTTCATTAGAGTTAGGCTATTTGATTGATCCACTTACTTCCATTATGTTAGTTTTAGTTACAACAGTTGGAACCATGGTTATGATCTATAGCGATACTTATATGTCGCACGATAAAACATATGTGAGGTTTTTTGCTTACCTTAATTTTTTCAATGCTTCTATGCTGGGGTTAGTTATTAGCCCTAATTTATTACAAATCTATTTTTTTTGGGAATTAGTAGGAATGTGTTCCTATTTATTGATAGGTTTCTGGTTTACGCGACCCAGCGCGGCTAATGCTTGTCAAAAAGCATTTATAACTAATCGTGCAGGGGATTTTGGACTCTTACTAGGAATTCTAGGTTTTTATTGGGTAACAGGTAGTTTTGAATTTCAATATTTGTTTGACAAATTAAACGAATTGACTGCCGTTGATGGGGTTGGTTCGTTTTTTGTTACTTCGTGTGCTTTTCTCTTATTTTTAGGTCCAATAGCCAAATCTGCACAATTTCCACTTCATGTATGGTTACCTGATGCTATGGAAGGGCCTACTCCTATTTCAGCTCTTATACACGCCGCTACTATGGTAGCAGCAGGAATTTTTCTTGTAGCTCGATTGTTTCCTCTTTTTAAAGCTCTACCTTTAATAATGTATCTTATCTCTTGGATAGGTGGAATAACAGCTCTATTGGGAGCTACTATGGCTCTCGCTCAAAAAGATCTTAAAAAAGGCTTGGCTTATTCTACTATGTCTCAATTAGGTTACATGATGTTAGCTCTAGGGATAGATTCCTATCGAATCGCTCTGTTCCATTTGATTACACATGCTTATTCCAAGGCATTATTGTTCCTAGGATCCGGATCAGTCATCCATTCCATGGAACCCATTGTTGGGTATTGCCCCAGTAAAAGTCAGAATATGGCTCTTATGGGTGGTTTGAGGAAATATATGCCAGTTACGGGAATCACTTTTCTTTTAGGAACACTTTCTCTTTCTGGTATTCCACCTTTTGCTTGTTTTTGGTCTAAAGACCAAATTCTTAGTGATAGTAAGTTATATTCTCCCATTTTTGGGGGAATAACTTGGTTTACAGCAGGATTAACTGCCTTTTACATGTTTCGTATGTATTTACTTACTTTTGAAGGGGACTTCCGCGTAAATTTAGTTAATTCATATAACAACCATATTACACTATATTCGACTTCTATGTGGGGAGAAGAGGAGTCCGGGATATCAAATAGAACGAGAGCGGATTCTATGTCAAATCAAATTATAGGAAGTAATAATTCCTTTTCCAAAGAAGCATTTCAAATTTCCAATAAGATGGAAGGATTGTACAAAAAGAACAGAGGTTTGGTTATCACTTATCCTTTCTTCTTCCATAAGGGATCCTTTGCATATCCGAAAGAATCGGGCAAGACAATGCTATTTCCTTTAGTTATATTGGGAATATTGACTCTTTTTATTGGATTGATAGGAGTTCCTTTTTTTCGAAGCGGAATGAGTTATGACATATTATCTCAATGGTTTACTTCATCGATGACCCCTTTTGATAAAAAACATCCGGAGAATTGGCCCGAATTTTTACTAGACGTAATCCCCTCAGTTGGTATAGCATTTTTCGGTATATTGATTGCCTGTATTTTCTATATACCTATTTACTTCTTATCAAAGGATGTATATCATAAAACAAATTCTAATATGAAGATTATTATGGACCAATCGATTAATATTGTCTATAATTGGTCTTTTTATCGAGCTTATATAGACATATATTATAACATAATTTTGATTAAAGGTATACGAGGATTAGCTGAAACAAGTAATTCATTTGATCAATGGGCAATTGATGGAATCCCAAATGGAATAGGTTTTTTAGGCCTTTTTGTAGGAGAGGAAATGAGATGCTTAGGGGGG